AGAAAGTATTCATTTTGCGTTCCCTGAGAAATAAGATCACAATAAATATTGTGTAGATGGTTCCTTCCCTCGTCTACAAAAAATAGACGTGCGCTTACCTCTTGGCTTTTCTAAAACCTCTTTGTAAGTTCACATCCTCAGTAGTATCTCTATAGACTTTCAAAAGAATTGAGAGCTGGTCAATTCTTTTTTCCTTAACAACATCTATTGCTAAATCCGATATTTTGCTTTCCATATTTACACTATCCATTTGATGGAGCATTCGGCCAGCCCTAACGGCTACAAGAATAGCTACAGGCGGAGCCAAACCCAGCCTAGAAACGAAATCCGAAATGAGTTGATCCATAACGAGTATTATATTTAAGTTCTCTTAAAGAAGACCGCCAACTCGTATCCCGAAGATAGAAGCGAAGCGACCGGTCCTCTTCTCTTGCGCCGAAATATAGTGTGGTGAGGTTTTGCCTCGCAGAAGGTTGGGGACAAAGCCGAAACGGAACTAACGGAGATTGAGGTATACTCCGTGCTGCGAAACGGATTCTGCCAGTACAAGACTGAGTCTTATTGAGGCCATGAAGACGGACAGCGCTTTTAGCCTGCCTATAGGGTTCTTTTCGATCTTTTAGCCTGCCTATAGGGTTCTTTTCGATCTTGTACCCTATGTAGGCTTGCTTCGCATAGGCTACACTTCGGTGCGGTACACTGAACACCAATCTAATCTCCAAAAGAATCAGTACACGCAACTAGATGATTCTAGTAGGAAGTCTTTCTTTTCTTTCTACGGTACGATCCTAGGCAAAAAGCCTTTCTTTCTCTTAGCTGCTCTTCTCGCTATCGCTCGAGCGACTCCGTACCTCTCGCAATTAGTTTTTTGTGCTTTGTGCTGTAATAAGAAAGATGTTGCTATTCTACGATGTGGCGTTCCAGAAAGACTCACTTATTTCTCATTCACACCGAAAAGCTAGTGCGCTGTCACTTGGTATCGGATCTTTTCTAAATGATGAATTTGCCCTTCGACGGGTACTCCTAAAACTTCTATCTACCTACGTCATTCTTTCTTTATCTTTAATAAGTCAATTTCCCACGGTCAAGCCTAGTGGAGCTCCTAGTCCGACAAGACTAGCTTTGACCACGAAAGAGAGAACAAGGCTTCAAAGAAGCTTTCTTCACTTTGACCATCCGTGTATGCGTAGTTTGAAAGTCTTTCTACCTGAACCTTTTTTCATTAGAAATGGCTTCAGACTCGACCTGAAAGGTGCCAGTTACATCTATTGGACCAGACGGAAATACAAGCTTTCTTGTAGCATGCATGGGTTCGACGTATTCTTTTGCTTGAATTCGACTAGATCCCTTCCCGCCTAGTAGTTCTCACTGGTATTCTACCGGGCAAACTCGGTGGAGCCGCTGGTGGTTCTTTCTTTCTTTATCCATTCCACTTTCTGTAAACCCCTGACTCTGTGTCTCGCGCTTTTCAGCCTGAATTCCATTCCCGTAATTCTTTTATGAAACTACATACCGGGAACTACACTAATGAGGAATATCATATCCTACCAGGCACGATCGAAAGGATTTAGGGCACCTTACTTATAAGGCCCGGACTTGCCAATACGGATAAGGGACGACCCAGAGGATATCCGTGCGGAAGCGGAAGCTCGGTACGAAATGGCGACGGAAAAACTTCAGGGGGAAAACGCAGCACTGATGTCTGCAAATGCAAAATAAATGTAAGGTCAAGCTGGAGAAAGCAAGGAAGAATGCTATGAAGCTTACTTTTGACGACCTAAACCAGAGGATCCTTGCTCAACGCAATCTTATTCAAACTATGATGACAGAAGAATGTGAAAGGCTAGCGATTGAGTGCCAGAGGCTGAAGTTCGAGGATGAGTCCCTCCATGGCAGTTCTATTATCGAGGATTTCCTTGCGCTGAAGAACCCACTTGACGCTGGCTTCGATAATAGGCGGATCGACCCGCGGGAGGTGTTCGAAGGAGCAGCTCCTGAACCCAAATTAGCCAGTCAGAATCTTCTTTCTTTAGTGAATATAACAGGTTGGACTTAACCAAACCGGTAGTTAAACCCAAGAGAGAGGCCTTATCCCACAAGCAGACGGAATATAAATGCCAGAAGCTATGCAGGAACGGTAAATAAAAATTACTGAGGTAGTAAGGTGGCTTAGCTTACAAAAGGAACTGCTGATATATCTTTTCTTTATATTTAGCCTTAAACACAAAGACAGAATATATATTCAGAGTTTACCTAAAAAAAAAGAAAATAGAACGAGTTCGATGAAGGGCTGAGCCTCACCTGCTCGAGAACCGGAACCTAAAACTAGTTATCTATAACTTATCAGCTTTATTTTCTTTCTTTGATCGAACGGCTACATCACATATGAAAGATGAGAAGTCGAAAGCGCTAACAGGGGAAGGTATGAAAGAACTTGCTCGAAGAGGAAGGGATGGGCATTAAAAAGAAAATAAGCATTCACTAGAACTACAGCTCCTCTTTATAGAGCTCCTACTGATATAACAGAAAAGATGTCATCATAACCTATCACTTCCAGATATGCTATTAGATAGGCCCAGAGAGAGATCTATGCGCTCAGATCTGAATACTGCAATTGGTTCGGCTGAATGGGGATAGAATTTTTTGAGGCTGGTACGACATCGAAAGCTACTCCACCTCGATTAAGAAAACTAAAACTCCTAATGTCTCAATGAGAACTTACAATGGTTGGAAAAGACTCAACTCTAATAAGGAACTCGACTCTCGCTTTCTAACTTCGAAATAGTCGTACCCTTTGGCTCGGAGTTACTACTTAGACTTTTTCTTAGTATAGTACCACTTTCTGGATCAGGGATAGCTACTTAACTTATTATGAATAAAATATGCAAGGATGTAAGTTGCTTTTCCGCCGGTACACTGATGTTGGTAGTAATCTTCTTACTGTAGTAAGGAGCGAAGCGGTAGACTATGGGCAAGAAAGCCTAGCATAATTAGAGTGACGATTCTCGTCATACATTAGCTTATTGCCAGCAGCGGGAATTTCTCTTATAGCTCATCTTCTGACTGTCCTTTTCAACCGGCCAACACAGGAAGGGAAGATTAGGAACAGCTGGCCATGAATAGTAAGTGGTATGTAATCCCTCTATGTCTCCCCTTTTCCCCTAAGAAAGAGGGCCTCTCCCTCAGGTCGAGTGGCTTTACACAGCTTTTCTCCGCTTCCTTCTCTTTCAGTCTATCGGGAAAGTCATCCTGTTCATTGAACACCTCTTCTACGGGTGGTCGAGCTACTATGCATGCTTCTCTGTTCTTCGAGAGTCTTCTATCATTTTCGGACACCTGTCTGCACTGAAAGGGCTAGTGACTGAGTGAGATTCTGACAACGCGGAGATAGACTATCGGCTTAACGCTTACTCTATATAGGCCTGCCCCCTTTCTCCTTTGGCTCTCCCCTTCTCGTCTCTTAAGAATAGGTTTGATCCTCTCTAAGTCCTGGTCCCTGCTTCGCTTTCAACCTTCGCCCATTCATTGCTTTCAACTTTAAGCAACCGGAACATGAATAGTTTCCACTCTGGAACCTCTGCTTCTGCTGGAGTGGCCGGATAAGGCTGATATTTTGTATTTCTCCATTCCATTAGTACGAATACGTAGATCGTGAACAAAGCTAGCATAGCAGCCCATAGGCCATTTCCCAATCCCATGGTCTGACCACTAACGGCAGTAATTCCGACAAGAACTTATTCAATAGTACCGTCCTCTTCCTCTACTAGAGAAGTCAGGTAGCGGCCAATAGATCTATCTACTATTCGAGCCGGGAAAAGTCCTTTATCCTTTAACCGTCGCTCCTCCCTTGCTGTGCTTTCGGGCGCAGTCCTTCTTTCCATCTCCTTTGCCTTTAATTCCAGAGTTATTTTCTTTCTTCCCGGCATCGCTGCCTATTCTTCTTAAACGGATCTATCTTAGTAGTTATCAAAACGAATTTGAAACCCCCTTCATCCAACAGCTGAAATAGCAGCGGTCATTTGAATAAGAGCATAAAGACGTGAAAGAAAGTAAAATCCCTTGCGTGGCTACTTTTCCTAATAGGGTATATAGGCTATATTCGATCTCGAAAGTTCGAAGTCTTTTACGCGGTCTTAAAAGCCCTCTCCTTTTCGTTTACTTTGAGCCAGGTCCGGGACCCTATTGAATTTCGTTCTATAGAAAATTCCTAGTCTCACTCGGACTTCTTTCTTCCACTCAGCTTTGCTTCTCCTAGCCTGCCTGTCTTTCTCCAGACAAGGCATTTCTCTTCGATGAGCCTGATTTTCACTCCTCCGAATCTCTTTCCCTCTCGGCTTCGTTAATTAGACTTGAGAACAGCGACTGAACCCTTTTAGCCCTACACGAGGCTATCCCAGTTCCGCTAACACAGGGAATTGCTCCTCTAAGAGCTTCTTCAATGGCAAAAGTACACCTAACTTTATGCGGCATTCCCTTGACGGATGATTTGGGTGTCTATCTTGGAGTCCCTATTGTGCATAAACGTGCGTCGAAAGAGTTGTATGCGGGGCTTATTGATAAGGTACGGCACAAGTTGAGTAATTGTAAGAGAAATGTCCTCTCAAGAGCTGGTAGGCGCACTTTGGTGCAGTCAGTTATAAATGCTATACCAGTCTACACTATGCAAACTGCCATGCTTCCTTCATCGATATGTGATCAGCTTGATAGGTTGGCCAGGAATTCTCTGTGGGGAGGTTCAGAGGCATATTCAAATAATCATTTGGTGCACTGGGAGAGCATTTCTTTGCCTTATTTTTCTAAGAAGCCAGGTTCTTCTTACACTTGGAGGGGTATATTGCAGTGCCGAAAGCTTTTAGAAAGGGCTATGGTGACACATTTGGACGAGGAAGTAGCTACATGGAATCTTGATTCACTCATCACAAGTGAGAGGCAATGGGATCTTACTCCTATTCAACATCTATTACCGCCGGATAAGCTCAATGAGATCTTAGAAATTACTATACCTATAAGACTAGAAGAGATAAAGAGGTAGGGACAGAAGAACCTATTACCTATAACCACAATCGCTCGCCCCCTCTCCCCAATTGCCTGCTACCTTTTTGACAACCTCTGACTCAACGGCTAGATAAATGGCTAGCTCGGCAGAAACCGCTATTCCGAATTCTTTAAGTGATCGCAGAACCTCTCGCTCTTTGATAGACAAGAAGGATAGACTAGAGCTCTAAGGAAGGCTTAGCTCATAGCTCATAAGACTAGACAGGAAGGAGTGCCTATAGCTAGGAAATTGAAAAGCTAAAACACGGTCTTTCTTCCTAAGCTATTATCATCTGGTTTTTATCCGGGGAAGAGTTTAGCTATTCTTTATACCCATTGATGAGTAAGAAGCGAAGTTGTTTAAAGGATATTTTACTGGTAAAACCCCAAGTGATCCACTTTTAATTCAATTTACTAGCGGAATTTACTTGATACGGGAAACCATTAAAGGTTTCAGCTAATTTCCTCTTCGCTGCTTATTATCAGCTAATTTCCTCTTCGCTGCTTATTCTCGGAATTGCTTATTGATTTATTTTGGGAAAGTATAACCAGCTTCTCAGAAAAATCTTATCAGCAGCTACCCTTTTCTCGCATCCTTAGTGTATCAGCTTGAGGAACCTAATCCCCCTCATTCCCAACTCAAAAGCTAGAACTGACGTATCTATTGAAAGAAGGGAACTCGTAAGGCTGAGCTGAGTGAATCCATACTCTCTTTTCTAGCGTTTATGATGGAGATTCAGTTTCACAGCTTCACTTCTTAACGATCGAATCCCCTTGGGTTGAGTTCTTTCAGTCGAGTTACTATCGTACCTTCTCTTACTACCGGTTTAGTACTATCGGTTAAGCATCTGAGGGAATAGGAGGATGAGTCTTCAACTCCTTCTTCGAAACCTTAGGTTTTAGAGTAATCTACTCCAGCTGATGTAGCGCGAGGAGGTTGCTTTCGGTTGTTTAGGGACTGGTGAGCTTTTCTCAAGCAACTCACTTGTCCGAAACCTTGACCTTGGGCAGGCAACAAGACTGGGAGATGAAGTTCAATGGCCTAAGATAACTCTGACAGATAGACTTCGCTAGCTATTGTAGCCGTTGAGTAAGAACCGAAGAGGCTAGTTTTTTGACTAATCGACTACTGAAATGTGGTTTGTGAGAATTCCTACTATGAGACCCATTCTCAAGTACGAGAAGAGAAAGATTGCATCAGAATAGGTATGCCTCACGAACGATAAAGTTAAACGGTAGCAGCTACTCCTTCTTATTCGCTAAAGGTGATAGCATCTCTTACAAATTCTCAAGTTGAGAAAATCGATTCAACCCCTTCTCATCAGAACCTATACTTTTAGTCCAGCGCTTACAACCACACGACCGGTTAAGGAAGGGAGTGAGCATCAGCTACAGGACCGCTCAGGAAGCCCCCCGAGGGGTAACGTCCTATCGAGGGGCGAGCCCCGAAAAAGCGCGCGCGTCCCGAAACCTGATCCGTACCATAAGCCCGTCAAACAACCAATCGGAATAAGGCAGCAGTCTCTTTTACCCGCTCTATAGCAAGTCAAGTCAACCTACTGCCCCTAGCCCGATCATAAAAGGCCGGCATAACCAACCGGTGAACTTTTTTCTATTGTTAGAGCTGTTGTCGTACTAACTGGGCTTAAAGACTTTTACTCAGAATCTCTGAATACGCATTTCCTACTATAGCTCTAACCCGAAGAAAGAAAAGAGGAAGATGAATCCACTGAAACTCCAAAGCGAAGTAGAGGGCGTTAAGCAGGCTGGTAGTTCGGTAAGGTTTCTAGTATCAGCATAGATTACTTTATTTATGAAATTTATGAAGAAGAAAAATCCAATACGGAATTCCCTTCTATTGATAGAAAGACAAATCTTATTTAATCTTCCGTCTCTGCTGCTAGGCCTTGTCCTTTCCCACCGATTGATTGTGGTAAATGGTAATAAGGGCATTCAGATAGTCTCGTTAATGAGTCACTCTCGGGTTGCGGCGATTGTAACACGATCGTATGTGACAGCGGGGCTTGCAGCTAAGCCCCTTTCACGTGAGCCAGTCAAGTTGGATAGGCAAGATTCTGGTGTAAGAGAGAGGTCTTACACGGAATCAGAGGCCAAGTTTCCTTATGCCAAATACTCATTAAATCCTCGAGAGGTATCATAGGTTATCTTCGATGGTGTGAGTGAGTTTGACTTCTTTTTCTAATCTGGAGCTGAAAGAGATGACGCTAGTCTGGTAATAGGCACTTACTTCTTTTTAGCCTAGAGCCTTTATCCTAAGGCCCAAGTAGTTAGATTAGTTTATTTGTTTTTGTGGGTTATCTCAAGCTGTGTTCTCTTGTTTTTGGTCATGGGTATGGCGAACGAGCTGCTGTCTAGCCCAGTAGCCTATCCTTTCCTTTGACTGACATGCTTTTATGTGCTTTTGCTTATGGATGAGGCCTTTTATCCTACCTTGAGTAATCCGACTCAAAGGGAATACTTTCAAAGAAAGTAAGATCTGAGACAGAAACCTTAATTCCTTCTTCAACTAATGCCTAAGAGCATAGGGCTAATTCATTCTCCTCGTTATGCTTTTTTCTAACTCCTCGTTATGCTTTTTTCTAAGTTTCTGGCGCTAAGCCTTCGCATGAGTTATAGTTACTCCTGCCTCCGGTTTATTTTAAGAAAGAGTTCATTCCTTTAATATCGTAAGGGAGCGGGAATCATCTCTTTCCTCTACTGAACCTGAAGAAAGACCAGGTTCTGCAAGACCTTTCTTTAAGGCGCTCTCGGGTATAGCACGGGATGTTCTAGTCAGTCTTATTCGTTTCGATTCATATTCTATTCGTCTGCCCAATAAGCATTCCCTGTAGGAACTTTTGCCTTAGATTAGACTTCTGGCTTGGAGATGGTGGAATTTCCGTTAACAAATTCGAGATTTCCGCTACAACTACTAGAACAAGTAAGCCCCTTCGTACAGCCCCACGTCAGAAACAATAAACCGAGTAGACATATTGGCATAGCATCCAAGGGGAGACAGCCGCAGCGCAGTATCTTCGTGCAAGGTTTCTGGGTCTATTTCCCAAGAAAATAAATAACAACGAAATGAAGATAATTCTAAAGGTATTCCCACCTCCCTACCCGAATCAACCTTTACTTCTCTTACTCAAAGTAAGATAAAGGGGAGCTCTTCAGACTACTTGCTCAAATGGAGATAGAGCTATTTCATTAGGCTGACGAGTATAGTTCACCGGTTCGGGCATGAAATGAAGATTCTGATTAGCCTGTTTCCAATTAGACCTATCTATTCCCAATTACGTCTATCTATCTTCTTTCTTTCACTGAAAGGTGAACGGGGAATGCAAAAGGACCAGATCCCTTCGGAAAGCCCTTACTATTGGGGTGGGGAAGCTCTACTCCTGCAAAGTTCATAGATTCTAGTTGGCTCGTTGAGACCTTAACAGCGGCGAAAGCAGATGAATAAGCGGCGAAAGCAGATGAATAGTCAAAGAAGAGAACAGGCCTAAAACAACCTCCTACTCATAAGCTACCTCGTTCAGTAAATCCTAAAACAAGTTCTTAAACCCCGGGTCAGAATAAAGGAGTCATAAAAACAGAAATTACGAATTTCGTATAATGTGCAGAAATATCTGGATAGCGGCTTCTCTTACCCGTCCTGGATCCGGTAATGGGTCGGTTTGCTTTCCTTGCTATTGAGCGGTTTACTCAAGCAGAGGAGATAGCAGATTCATCGATTAGGAGAACAAGTCCTAGAACATTCGCCTTAGCAGCAGTGCCCCTCTTTATACGTTCGTGTGCCATTAAGACTAGATAATAGAAGAGATTGTAATCCTTGAACAGCTTCAAAGCGAGTTGAAAAAAGGCGATCAAGCAGTTCACTAGCTCCCTTGAAAAATAGGAGGTTTTATGATAGGGGACGAAGTAGATTCGACTGGTTAGCTTTGCTCCGGCTAAGAAAGAAATACTAGGCTGAGCCTTTCTGACTATACAGACCTTTTATTAGGGTTGAGACGGGTGACTGACTCTTACGTACTTATAGGAGCAGGTCGGACTCATCATCCGCTTTCGAGATAAACGAATCCAAATACAATACTCTTTTCAAGGTAATCCGTTATTGATTCAGGAAGCTCAATATTTCCATGAATTTGACAAGTTCCAAGGAAAGCCACCCATGCAGAAGGACTAGGGGCTATTGACATTTTATCAATAAATTGAACAGCTTCTTCCAAAAGTACTGCACGACCTAGTATATCAAGCATGGAAGAATAGTGGTCTACCTCAGGTGTAATCCCATAAACTGGTGTAATCCCATAAACTGGCTCCATTTGATTGAAAAAGATTTTTACCTACTTCACCAACCCTGCATGGCTACAAGGACATAAGACGTTGTTAAATGTCACAGAATTGGGCTTGACTGTAGTTTCTTGCATTCTAGAAAAGAAATCTATTGCAGCTCTACCCTGTCCATTCATTTACAACCCAGAAATCATGGCACTCCAAACAAATACGTCCCTCCTATCAACAGAATTAAATACCTCAAGTGACTTCTTTACATCTCCACATTTGGAATACATATCTACGAGTGAGGTTGTAAGATGACAGTTTCAAAAAATAGACTCTTCTTTTATATAGGCATATATAGAGCCGCCTATATCCATTGCTCCTAATTGAGCACAAGCTGATAGAGTGCTAACAAGAGTGATCTCATCAGGTTTAACAATTTTGCTCTGTTGCAACTCATGATATATGGACAGAGCCTCCTTTCTTGGGCTTACCATTCTGTTCAATATATGAACACACCCATCTACCGAACTACAAGTACAACTTCTTAGCACAAGCAGATAAAAGACCGACCATTGTCACATCATTTGCTTTCACACTCTCGGCCTCCATTCTTTCAAAGAACTACAAAGCCTTTTCAGCACAACCCTAAAGTGCCAAACCTGTGATCCCAAGATAGAACATCTTTTTCACCAATCATCATAAAACCCATATAAGATGAATCCAACTCTTTAGCTCGGAAGAAAGAACACGAAAACAACTGCACCTCTAAGGCTTAAGTGTCGAATCCTTCGTTTATCGGTTTTGATGGGGTTAAATTACCCAAGTAAACAAACTTACTAGGCGAAAAACCTTAACAAGGAAATTTAACTCTACGAGATAATTCAAAATAGAAAAAGTTGTTACTCTACTAGCAGCAAAAGTTCATTAGGACTTTTTACCTCATAGATGTCATGTCGAATATTAAACTTTGTTACTCATATAGGGGCAAAACCTTATCATGCTAATTTCACTCATAGATGTCATGTCGAATTCCATTTTGTGTTACTCATATAGTGGAAAAAGTATGTTTTTTTGTCCATTTTGAATGTCTACCTATTTTACGGTGTTTTATCAAAGTTTCAAACTTGGAATTATTTTTAGGAAAGGAAATGATGAGATATCCATTTTTACGGTGTTTTTAAAAAGTTCCCGATTTGTAATTCTATTTCTGCCCAGAAAAGGCAAAGTAACCTAAAATCCCAGTAAAATGCAATCTAGTGCTTGGAATGACCTCTCCACCCCTCTGAGGGAAATGCGTCAAATAGGGGTGCCACCGGGACCAACCCCATAAAAAGCAATAAAGAGCCGATTCCTCTAAGCTTTGGCCTAATTCTCCTTTTCTTTTGGGGCTAGCATTCCAGAGTCAATAGATATTATTGGGTTAGAGCAGACAGGTTAGTTTCTTGAGCCAAGGTCAGGTAAGAAAGCAGTCCCCAAAGCAAATGCAAGAAGATGAGAGAAGAACAACTAAACCCCAAAGGCTGACTCAAGGGCGATCCCGAAAGCCGATACCGCTGTAGAAGCTGCTCCTGCTCCTGCTCCTGCTACTAAATCTACTGCAATTGTAGACTTTTCGAGCTAGCCAGTTGTATAAGACTCCTCCGGCCCCTCAACCAGATTAAATCGATCACATTTCCATTCCAGGTCTTGCACAGAGTCAGACAAGAAAACAAGAGTGAAACAAGGATTGCAATGTTGTGCATATTCTTCTCGAGCAGATAGAGAGTGAGGTCTTGCGAGTCTATTTCTTGGTAAGTAGTTGATTTCAAGTACAGCCCCATAATAGGAATACCCCTTCGCCTACTCAAGCGTATGAATAAAAGCAAGGAAACGAAAGAGCAAAGGAAACTCCAAAGTAAGAGACCAGTCCCCCGAGGACTAGAAAGGAGAGACTACTTGCTTCAGTTGGTCTAGTGGTCTTGTATTTGGAGTACAAGTATGAAAGCTCATCCACGTCATAAAGAAGAAAGTCAGGATACCTCCCTCTTCATCTCATCATCAGATAAGTTGGTTCGTAGAGAGAGGGTAAGGGGTGATAAGGAATCTCAACCCACAACCGAACCAGCAGACAGACAAGGCTACAGTAGAAGAGGGTCTAAAGCTGACTTTCTATCCGCTTCTAACATCCCGAATTCTTCTTCACCAATAGGAGAAGAGAAGGTGCTGATCCGATAGGGTCCGAAGGATGGATAGTAGCTGAGCTTTCTAGTGTCGGCGAACGAAGGAAAGAAGATTGAATATGATATTTCGCAAGAAGAGGATTTGACTTGGAATAGAAAGCATCACGAGCTGATCGGTTAGTGGACTGATTCTGGTCGATCGGGCTATGCTTCCTCGTGTAAGTGGAGCGTTTCGGGCGTGCTACTTCATCGTCCTTTCGAATATATTATTATTATTTCTTATAAAAGCTATTCATAACTCTCATACTAAACGGGTAGGTTAACTCCTTACTTCGCCTTATCAGATGTATCAGCTTGTTCGCAGCATAGCTGATATATGGGTATGAATATCGACAGGACTGCCCCATATCTTGCAATAGCGATTTCGGATATATAACATCGGGCTTTGAGAGGCTATAAAGATGATGCCTTTCTTTCTAAAGATGATGCCTTTCTTTCTTTAGGCTGGATTTTCGTTCGTCTTCCTATCACGTCTGAAAGCACAAAAGCTCCTCTTGCTCGAGGATCTTGTTATATTATTAATGGCGTAATCGTTGAGATGCAGTGGAAAGCTTGCGTTGTCATCATGGTGTTTTGTAACCCGGCATCGTATTTGTCCTATACCCGATAGGCGTTGTGCACGAGGGTTTCTATACCAGGCTTTGAGAACGTTCATTTTCACCACTCTATAGTCGATCCTAAGAGCCAGATCTCTTCGAGCCTTATAAGGTTTACCTTAACAGAAGACAATGTCTGAGATTTCCGTCAATATATAGGAAGCAGGAGTAGCATCCGCTACTGAATGTGTCGAAGGAATTCATAACAAGAAAGTTCTCCGCGGTGAAGCGGTATTCGGGCTTATAGCCTATCAGCTCAGCTCTTTCAAATCTGAGAAAATCACTTAACTTATAGATAGTTCACCTATTTAGTTCTCCAGAATTAGTCATCATCGTTATCTTCGCCTGCCTATCGGCCACGCTGGTTCGCTTACCTCCTCTGGTAAAGACTACTTGCTATTGAAAGAGCTTTTACGATCCCCTTAAGGGAAAGGTGCCCCCCTGGACAGGAGTGCGGGCTAAGTAAAGTCAACTCTGCCTTAAGGCTTTGAGTCTGAGTCAACGAACGGGTATAATATGAAATAGGTTGGTCCGCCAGGAGCTGACATAAGAGATCTCGACTCAACGACCTCGCACGCAATACAATACTGCTTTGTATGGTTGGACAAAGTGTCCGGCTTAAGCCCGATTCGCACAAGGTCTTGCAGAACCATATTTGTTCGTTCTATGCATGTAACGGCTGGGGCAAATGATATCTTTGTAAGTAGAGTTGAGAAGATGGCAGCCTGTTAAAGTTTGGAGAAGAGGTTTGGGCATCTCCCATCTCTTTTTTGCGAATGATCTATTCATTTTTGGGAGGGCTAATGAGCAGCAAGCTTCGGTTATCAGTGTTGTGCTCAACGAGTTCTGTGAAGTCTGTGGTTCTAAAATCAGTCTTGAGAAATAGAAGTTATTTGTGTCTCCAAAGGCTGACCGAAGTAATGTTAGAAGGATGAGTACTACACTGGGGATTAGCCTTACTAATAATCTTGGTAAATATTTTGGGGCTCCCCTCATCCATGGGAGAGTAACTAAAGCAACATATATGGAGATTGGAGACAAGGTTAATAGCCGATTATCCAGCTGTAAATCGTTGCACTTAAGCTTAGCAGGTGGAGCTACTTTAATTAAAGCTCTTACATCAGCGGTTCCAACCTATCACATGCAAAGGGCTCTCTTGCCTAGTAGTATTACTGGAACGATTGACAAGTTGAATCGACGGTTCTTGTGGGGCGGTAACGAGGAGAAGCATGCTTTACATCTTGTGAGCAGGGCAAATGTCTGTAAACCCTCAAGTTTTGGAGTTCTAGGACTAAGAAGAATGGATCTTCATAACATGGCAATCTTGCAAAAGACTGCTTGGAGATTGTTTCTGCATTTTATAAGCCGTCTACAAAGCAGACCAATATAAACACCACATTAGAATAACCATCCACACCCGTCCTGATCGTCGGCTAGCTCGGTATCCCAGCTCCGGCTATCTCTCCGTTCCCTTCCCTTTTGAGTGAGAGTTCTCCTTTTTCCACTTTTGGATCAAGCCTTACAACCCTTACCCGTTCACCTTTCAGTGAAAGCTCCTTTTCTTCTCCGCGCCGCGCAAGACTCCTGGCGCTCCCTATAGTCGCTTACTTTCTTTTTCTTTTATGCAAGGTTCTGTTCATCAATACGCTTTAATAAGGAACTATATGAAAGAGATTGAATCAATTCCCTAAGTCATTCTAACTGCAAGTCGTTACTTTCGGAATGCCATGCCTAACACATTCATTTCGTTCTTTCTTCTAGTCCTTCCTTTTGATGCTCCATCTGTATTGATTTTAACCCATCTACCAGGGAGAGAGGTAACCAACTTATATGCTTGAGGACCTTCAAAGGCCCTTGGTGATTGTCCCAAGCTTCTTTCAATTCTTTCACTGTAGAAGAAGGATTTGCCAACAACTTTACAGGATTCAAAGAAGTATCTTGCGGCTTACGTACTTCCCCTTTCTCTCTTCGCTTTCCGGTGCGTCCCGGGCCAATCCGGGCGTGGCTGGTGCGGGGGGTCCGGGGCTCGAGTGGTGAATGCCTTCTTTCCTTTGTTGCGCATTTAGGCGTCTACTCCAACATGGATACAGAACTCCAGGCACTCTGATTTATTTGCTTTCTTGCTAGCTTGGGATGAATGATTCATTTCGAGGTAGATGTTCTCTTCGCTTTATGATTGATACAGCGGATACTCGCTTCCCCCCTCTTGGATCCTTGATTGATGACAATACGGGAACTCAAAAGAAGGGACTGGTCGTGCAGAATACGGAAAGATTTTTACAATGTGTGCCCTCAGTGGTCTCTGCTGAAATGAATGCTAATTTCATTAATGAAGTGAGTGAGGAGGAGATAACTAATACTCTTTTTCAATTTGGAGTATAACCTCGACCAGATGGATTTAGTGGTGTATTCTTTCAAAGGGTTTGCCCTATTGTTAAAGAAAGGGGTGATGTTGTGGAAGCTACCTCACTTCTTGCCGATGCGAGACTCACCCTTGGAATTGACTTTCTTCGATAAAACCTCTAGCGCATGACAGTGCCTGTCCGTCCGCTCATTTCTTGGTCTTAGTTGGGACAACTACGATTGACAATGCTCTGATATTACAATATTTCTGTCTTGAAGTTTCTAGACCTATAGCTCCCACAATGTAGATATCACCGGCTTTGAAAAGAAGACATCAAGAGTTCTTCTACTTTCTACTCAAAGATCTTGCGTAGGCTCAGACAAGACCTACACCAATGGATCATTGCTTTATTTACTCAAATCCCGGTGCCAAGTAATGGCCTCGTTCTTAGGTAGGTTTCGATCTTCTTGGCGCATACCACGGTATTCTATTTCTACTTTCTTATTCTAAAGAATAACCTCGCTTCTACTCTTTGACGAACTACTCAAAGCACCATTGAGAATTAATACACCATAGATCTCCGCTACCCAATCCCTACGCAACTAAAAGCTGCATCCCATCACTAATAACATTGCTCCTTCAAAGAAAGGCGAAGTGTCTGTCCGAGAGAATTGAGTCAGCCAGTCTCTTTTCTTGCACGAGCAGCGTCGTCCCCATCACTTCCTAGACCGGAAACCCCTGATGTCCCTCGATGGCGTCTTAGCCCATTATATTTACCACTTTATTGACTTCTTCCTTAGCCTTACCCACTAACCACTCCCTTGGACCCCGATCTTGGTTGGACATGGCGAATGGGCGTTCAAAGCCCAAAATGAAAGCACACTGATTATCGAAAGCGGATGAAATGAAAGGTGAGCTGAGTATTCATCCCCGAAGACGAACAAACCAATAGCGCTCATGCATAACTTGCTTACTAGTCTTTCCGAGCGATAGTCTCGGTCAAACACTGGCCCTAACTAAGAGGAGGAGATAGAAGAATTGGAGTAAAGCTACTTTGAATCACTCAATTCCCGAACCAAGAAATAGGTTAGCTTTTCTGAAGCGATATGCCGTATATATAAGGCATCCGTCTTTTCTCAACTTGAGATAAAACCTGAAGCTATCCCAAAGCAAGCAGCAGCAAGAAAGAGGTAATTAGTGATTAGGGAACAAAGAACACGGGAATTGGAAGTTCGGGATCAATAGAATTTTTTAATGGAAGAACAGCACTTAACAAAACCCCAGGGACAGGATATCGCTCTTCTGCCCAATCAGGCTTGGGCATGATTCAGAGCTCGCCTTTTAAGCGAGTTGTGCCCCAGGTACGGTACCTTTGACAGCGGAGATCCATTGATCAATATAATATGAATCTCGAGAGTGGAGACCGCTCGACACCTTTAAGTAAGAGGAACCTACACATACCTATAAGGAAAGGGGCGGACTACGCTTCAAACCACGAAGAAATAGAACCGTAGAACCCAATGGTTAAAGCTTAGAAAGATGACGAGACGTCTGCAATTTCTCCAGTTGAATGAGTTGAAGGTGATTTCGGTAAGAAGTTGGGTTTTGCTTCGAGCAGGAAATGAAGATTCAGATTAGCCTGAGGAAGAGTTAGCTTCTTCAGAGGTCGATAAGTGAACAACCAGCTTTATACCCCTACTACGGGAACCTTCTAGTACATGAAACCCTATTGATCGGGTTCCATAGCCAATGCCCCCCTCTCTCGTGCAGCTAGTTAAAGTAAATTCCCTCTCGCCCTTTCTCCTGCTTCCTTAACAAGTTGAGCGAACATAAAGAACAGACCTTCAATAAACCCCAGGTTTTCCAAGAAAGGCAGGATTCCTATTTCTGTAAGCAAAGCAACTTTGGCTAAGGAATTCGTTTTGAGCAGATTAGGGAATAGCTTTTGAGTTTGCGTAAGCGGATTCAATTCACTTCTTAAACTGCTAAGAAGAATAGCTTTTCTTCCCATATCGGGATTTCCTACATAAAAATTGGAAAGTTAGGCTCAGGACTGCGATGAGGATTAGTGGGCAATCAAATTATTCAAGGAGGAGATGCAAGGAAACCGTCAGGTTAGCTCCCGAACTCCAAGTCTTAAGCAAAGTGGCATCTACTTTCATTGATTCATATAACAATCTCGCGTGGGTAAGAAGAAAGCGTCAAAGCTAGGCGCTGAATTCAAAAATGCGCAGAACGGTGCAGGAGTTCCAGGAGGCGGGGACTTTTTTGCTACGCGAACAGGTACAAGCGCTTTGGTGAACCAACTTCCGAAGAAGAGCTTCTCGCTGGAATCCTATAGCGTATTGAAAAAAGCAGGAAATGAATGTCTTATTCTGTTAAGATACCTGTTAACAAGAGCAAGGAGGGTCATTTATTTTAGACAGCTTGGTAAGGCGATTATGGATAAAAGGCTAAGCCCGCAATTGAGTTCTCGGTCTCACCTAGCATAAAAGGCTCTGATAAGACCTTTAGTTAACCGTGCATCGAATGGAGCCTAAAAGAAAAGGGCGGTCTCTTTTATAGAGGTTTGGTAGCCTCCGATCCTTCCATCCGTACCGAACAGGGCCCTCGATGATCCTCGTTCGAGAGCCATACCTTTTTTTATGGGTTTCCATCTTCCTTCCCTCTCACATCAATCAGAAAGATGAGGACTTTCTCTCGGGTTGAATTGAATAAATGGCATCCGATTCATTAGCTGCGGACTTGCATAAACAAGAGTAAAAGACTTCTACTGAGCTTAGCCTAGTCGATTCATTAGGGTCTTCTCAACCAGAGAGTTCAACCGATAAAGAAGAACTGTCAGTAGGGGCTTTTATTTAGTCCACCCTGCAGATAGATCTCCCCTTTGATTGCGTCTTGTTCATTTCCATTGATGGATGTTCAATAGTTGGTAATGGGGCACCCCCGGTCTATAGCACACGATCGTATAAAAGGTTGCTCGCGGTAGAATAACTCACTGGCCTAACTTTCTAGCTCTTCCAGAGCTATCGATGTAACCTTGTATCAGGACCTACGGTCCAACCTACTGCTCCATGCCAACGGTTGGGACCTCGTTGGCGTTTTCCCGCATTCCAGTCGTATGAGTTTCGATAAATATCGTATATAAATGGAATTCAGATGATTGATTGCTTGTTGAGATCCGTGTAAATTGAAAAGCTATTATAAATCCCACGAAAACAGGAGCGGGATGATGTCTGATACCTTTCGAAGTACTAAAATGCGGACTCTTAATTCGATTTACTGTAGTTTTCTTTGTTGCATTTTCTGCCCATATGTAGTGGGTTCCATTTTCTTCGTGGGTTTCCGTAGGGGGGCGGATACTACGGTCGGTATCAGTAGAGGTGGTCAAGACGATCTGCGCAGTCGATATGCGCCAGAGAGAGGAGTTAGCTCATTCATTTACCGAGACTACCCTGCTTGAAAGAGCTTAAGATTCATATTCCCCAGGCCAAGCAATAAAGAACAGATTCGATTAAACCGGGTTGGTTGTTCGCAGATACAAGGGACGGCCTAGCTGCAGTACCTCCACCGTCTAGTGTCGGCATACTTTCTACAGGGTTGGCTGGTAAGTGGGGGGATGTTGAGTTTCAATTCGTATCTGATATTGAATTCTTAAGAATAGGATTATCTTTCGAGTCAGCCTATTGGGCAGAAGGCTTATTCACTTGGAGTCTTATATAGCTGTAAAAGCTTACTTATCGATTTCCGCTAACAAATCTCATTAAAAAATGTACAAAATGTCGTCCAATTATTTCATGAAAAGCAAGATCAGATCATCATCATTACATACTGTGGAGAAAGAAGTCTGGAAACTGATTTGGAGTATAAAGGCCCCAACAAAGATCAAGAACTATCTATGGAGATCTTGCCATAACGCCATAGCCTGCTGAATCTCTGGAAAAGGTAAATTCTGAAATCAACACTATGCCCTATCTGTCAACAAGCAGAAGAAAGAGTGGAACACATGATGCTGACATGTGGATGGGCTCAACAAGTATGGTATGCTTCAAACCTCTCTTATAAAATTGATGTACAGAAAATTCGAACTTTTGATGAGTCGCTCAAGAGTCTTTTGAATATTGAGTGCAAAAAGGCTGAAGAGAAGAACTTTGTGAGATCTTATATTGCCTACGTTTGCTGGGAAATTTGGAAAGTAAGGAATGAGGCTGGTCACAATAGAAAACAGCCAAGAATCACTGAGACTGCTATTAAATGGAAATCACTGAGACTGCTATTAAATGGAATGGTCCAAGAGTTCTATGATGCCCAGCAGCATGGTCAAGGAAAACTAAGTAAAATGCCCGAGACTGAAGAAGTGAAATGGGAAACTCCTGGCAGGGGCTGTAAACTGTGACGGTGCATATGATAAAGAGACTGGAATAGTAGGCTTTGGGGTGATTGGCAGAAATGAGAAAGCTTAAATGGTAGCAGGAGAAGGTGGCAAGGTTAGAGCTATGTCAGCAATTGCAGTAGAAGCAATAGCAATTAAAGAAGGACTGAAACTAGCAAGAGGGATCCAAGCTGAGAAAGTCATCATCGAGTCAGATTCTGAGATTCGGTTTGACAAACCTTCGAAAACAGATAAAGATATATTTTGATTTCTTAGAGGTTTGGGAATGTGCTTCTAGTATATCCAAAGAGCCTATTACGAGCTATGAGAATTTCTTTTACCCTAGGGATGAAAGCGACGAGCCGTAAGACTTTGAGGCTAATGATCAATCACCTAGGTCGGTAAGGTTTCTCGTTTCAGCACTTTCAAAAGCGTGATTAGATTAGAACGATGAATCTGATTCGCACACTCCAAGTGAATAAGAAAACCATGCATGACTAGTAAAATAAGGGATTTCCAAAAAGCCTGCTGATAATGAAGACCGACCACCAAAAGAGCAAGAAATAGGCTCTGACCTCAGCTTAAATGAATCGATTCAAGAAACTTACCTGTCTGCTGACGATTAACTCTTTAGACCTCCTCTGTTTTTTTGTTGCCTATTCACTTGTCACTGTTTTTCACTACTTCTTCTTATGATAATTATAATTTCGTTCTATCAAAGACGGGAAAACTAAAAGAAGAATATTTCTCAGTTGTAGAAAACCCACCTGCTTCATCTACTTTTACTTTGAATATGCAATAAGTAAGATCGTAACTGAAACTCCTCACTCAACCCCGAGTGAAAGTCCTCATCTTTATGATGTGATGAGACCCTTAGAGATGGAAAGAGAGATAGGGATTGCCTTTTGTTCGAAGACATTTTCCCTAATTAGTGCAGACGGCATCCTTCTCCTTTCAACATTCACCACTTTCTTACATATATCTTCTTGGAAAGTGATGCCTGAGTCTAATTGTGCAGAAAGGGTTGCACCTTCATTCAGGTGTCTTGGAACGTGTTCTATACTTCCATTATCAAATTATACTATCAATTGAGCTGACAAAGTATAATATGGCATCAATGATGGACTTGTGTATTTGAACTCTTTTTTGAGTTGGTTTATTACTAAAAGGGAATCCCCTTTTATATGTATAGATGAGGCTTTCATTTCTCTTAACATCTCTAACCCGATTATGAGTGCTATAACCATCAAATTCTAATACCCATGGCGTTAAAGCTACCTCCATCACTTCGGCTGAATCTTCTAATTTTTCCCCAAGGTCTATAAAGGGTGGTCGGCTTAGCTTGCATGATCGCCTTTAGCCTTGTTTTGGTCTATTTCAATGCCACGTTGATGTCCCAAGAAAGCAAGGAAGTTCCCGGCACCAAGACCAAAAAAGCACAATTCATTTTTAATCCATCTTGCCTCATTCTTTCAAATGAACGTTTTAAATGATCAATGTGGTATAAGCAATTATGGGACTTAACCACTACATCATCAATATAAACTTCCATAAACTTACCAATCATGTCATGGAAGATGGCGTTCATTGCTCTTTGGTAAGTTGCACCTGCGTTTTTGAGTCCGAAAGGCATTACTACCCACTCTAAAGTGCCGATTTCACCAGGACATCTAAAGGCAGTCTTTGACACGTCCTCTTCTGCAATATAGATTTGATTGTAGCCGCTATGCCCATCCATGAAGTAAAAAACTTGGTCTCCATCTACCAAAAGATCTGCAACAGGCATAGGATATTCATCTTTAGGGGTGCACGATCAAGTTCTTCCATGGTGATCTCATCTTTCATTTTCTTTTTGTTTTTGAAAAGCCGCATTAGCTATTGGGGCTAAAGAGTCCTCTAAACTTTGTAACTTTCAAGGCATCAGCTTGTATTTCATGAGTTGAAATCATAGGGCCATATTTGTCTTGGCCCATAAATCTGACTAGAGCAGGACATGCAGATTATGATGGCTACGCATGAGTAACTTACAGAATCAATAACCATCAATTCCTACGAATGTGAATCCGACAAGTCAATAGAGTTGCTTAAGGACGAAAAAGGTTCTTTCTACCTTGGAAATCATGAGTAGTTAACCTTTCACAGCTAGAAATCATAAGAGACAAGTCAACAGGAAAGGAAAAGGCTATAATAATAGGCCAAACATCTGCAGCGCAAACCCATCTTCTCCTGCCTATAGGTATGATGAATCGATTAGAGATTTCTGAGAGGGAACGGATAGGGGATTTTGATTCATAGTTCTATCTCTCAAGCTCAACCAGATTCAGAAAAGCTAATGGGAAAGAAGAGCTCACTTTCCTAGTTCTTGCTTCGGACTTGGCGTAGTGCTTTCATTCAAGCAGTAAAAGAATAGTAATTTGATTTTTATATCCTGCAAGTTGATAGGAAATCTACTTAACAAAACCCAAGTCCGATCCCGAAAGCAGATTCTGAAATGTAAGAGACCCGCCTTTATTAAGTACCGGAACCGAAAGCACCTTTAATAACACTTCCAATTCTTTACCAACAACCCCTTCGCCTTTCGGCTCACCTTCTTTTAACCATTCGCCTAAAGGCTCATCCTCTCATGCCCTCTCCTTTTAGTCGAGTCACTTCGTGCCCTTCTCCTTATATCGAATCTCCCGCAAACTACTCCTACTTAAGTTAAGATGGTGTATCGATTTAAATTACTAGCACCGGTTCATTTTTGTTGTCATTGAAAGACTTTCCCTTGGGGTGTGTATCGGTTTGATACTGATCAAGCCTAGGTCTTAACGAGCCATTGAGTTTAACTCGGATAGAGTCTAACCCGGGAATCATAAATAAGATATGCAATCATGGCTGTCGGTCGGCATTACCAACTTATTCGCTTCGCGGAGCTTCTATTCAATCCTTCTACTAGTTTTATAGATCCATGCTTTTACCTTCGTGCCATACTCCCCTCTCTCCCTCTTTCGGTTTGTCTTTTCCATTTCACCATGAAGGACCATAGGACTCTCCGTTACCATCTTACCAAGAGATCTCTGTATAGTATGTTACTCTTTGCAGATTTCAATGTTTAGGTTTGTGTCTACTTTCGAAGGGTCAAATGTAAAACAAATCTCACTATGTTTTATACCAGATTTCGTGAAAGAGAAAGAAAAGAGGGTTGAACTTAACTAAATACGTATTGTATTACTTTGAGAAAGAAGGTTAAGATCCCCGATCATCATGTAGACTGAACTAATACCGTTGGGATTGAGAAAAGGCGAACGATCCAAGGGAGTTCTCTTATACTAGGAGCCCATTGTAGCGCTCAATAGGTAACGAATCCCTAAGGTTTTCCAACCTATGCTTTTGGACAACGGGCATCTACTTATTTGTAAAGACCGCCAACTTGCTTGGGTTCAAAGAAGAAGATTTGCCGAAAGTAAACCAAAAAAAAGGTACGAGCTTATGATAGTACTGTTAGGACCATTTTAGGAGTGATTACCCTCCCTTGCACCAAAAGGTGAGGCTTCCTTATGTAGGAGAGACTTTGACTCTTTATGGTGATGAGGTAAACACCATAGACACCAAGAATGGTCCAACCATGCCACTAGGGTTTACCATTGCGGTTGTCGAAAAGGTAACTTATGATCTAATCCCCAGTAAATGGACTCGTAGAAGAAAACTCCCTTGGCTTTCTTTGCCATCCATGGGTTCTTCCCCCCTTTTCCTTTTACGGTTGCACGTAGCGCCTTGCGCATTGGCCGTTCCCATGTATAGGGTTTTGCAATGTACTGGTTTTCTTCAATGTGGGACAGCGGCACCTAGGTCCCGTGTGCTAAGTAAGATCGAGAGGAATATGCTTCTGACCCTACTGCTACTCAGCTTGTGAGCTTTATTATGCTCACCTCTTGTAAGTCTATCTATGTGTTAAGCGACAATGTCATGTGTTAGGATGACTTAGTTGACTGACTCTCCAGAGAGAGCGCTTAACGACACCATTTGGATGACCTTTTATTTTTAAATGATTATTCCATTTCATATATGTCCGAGGAACGTGTGTGTGGTTTCTGAACCCATTGAGATGACCCAAGAATTTCGATGGCTTTCCTTTCGTCGAAAGTTTCGTCGAGTGCGCGATCATGTCCTCTTCTAAGCTGCCTTAGAAGTGACCAATGAGTTCTCATTCTGCTTGTTTCCACAGAAATGGTAAGAAAGAGTCTACGAAACAAAGAGAAAATCAACTGCTCTATCTATATCTATATAACATCTATATAACATTTATTGCTAGACCGATAGGCCTTAGACCTGCTTTAGAGATCTGTCAGGATTCCGTGGTCATCGCTCCCATGTCTTTCTTGTTTGGAAACTGTTACTTCTTAGAATTCTTTGAGTCATGGGTATGTCTCAGGACCGAATAATGTAAGCAGTTACGTGGAAAATTCAATTCCCAAGTCTGAAGCTATCTACTTAGGTCGGGACAGAAGGAAGGGATCCGCATCTAGGCTAGACATAAAGGCTGGATCTAGGACAGAAAGAATAGATTCTGAAACAAAGAAAGAACCGAAAGCGACTTAAAAGTATGACGCTTCTGACTCTAAAAGTATGACGCTTCTGACTCAACGGCTATATAAATAGCTCTTTCTTATGCCCCAATTCCCTGTGCAGCTAGATTGCTTGATGCGAGAAAAGGGTATCTAATAAGAGTACCCAAGTACGATAAAGAATGCAATAGATTCAGTTTCAATCAATTCTCGGCTAGCCTACTCGAATTCGAAATTATCAACTTCGGAATGAACCGAGTGAAGTTCGTTCCTACCTAATACAATTGAAAAGAGACCAATCCAGACAGTAAATCGTTCGTGAGCCATAAACATTTATTTTATTCGCTTCTTCTGCTTCCTGAGAAGGGTTATGAAAGAAAGCCCCATAAGTTAGACCTCAACCATAAAGTCAAGTGCTGTTGTGAAATCAATACCTATCACTCCCCACTTCCGCCCCCTTTGTAAAGTCACCCGGATTGAGGAAAGCCCAAGTTCATTAATGTTACCTGATCGATTAACAACTAAGCAGTGGAGCAGGAAAGTCGAAATCCTAAATCTCATCACACACATCAAAGGCAATCCCCGATTGAGCGCATCCGTCTTCCATCACTCGAGGGCCTAATTCTCTAGCTTCTGAACCGGAATTGAGTCTATTTAGAATTCGATTTATTAGTGGAACATTCATTCCCGAACCAAGAAATAGGTTATGCATCTGAAGATAGGTTATTACCCGGCTGACTCAATCCCACGAATCAGACCAACTGATTCGCCTTTTCCTCTTCCTTCTCCTCTTTCCTTTTCTGAACCTTGGGTAGAGATAACTCAAAAGCTTTCCCAGTCCTACTACTGTTGCGCTTTCCCAGTCCTACTACTGTTGCTAGGTCTCTTTCAGAGCCTGTTGCTAGCCTGTCTCTAGATTTATTGGAAAATAGGTTCTTTGAAGAAGGATCTATCTCCTACATTAGATTGTCTGAAGTGGGCGAGCTATATCCTTAGTCCCTTTCTTTATCTGCTTTATATCTAGCTGTGAAAGCTAACTCTAAACCTATGCTCTAAGTAAATGAGCGGAGAGATACAGATACTTCTCGATTCTAGGATTATAGGCATCCGACACTACACGGTGTAAGGTAACCTGAGTATTCGATATTGAAAGAACTCAAAAGCTATTCCCTAATAAAGTAAAGCCAGCAAATGAAAAAACTCCTAACTCTTTCGCTTGTTCTGGAACTACACCAGGGGGGTCATTAAAAGACGGGAAAACGTTAAACTCAGCTCTTTCGACTGCTTCTTCGCCCACTTCTGCATTAAGCTTCATCAAAGCTAACCTTCTTCCTCTTTCTCGAGTAGGCCTCTGTCAAGACCTCGATTCGGGAAGGGATAGCTACTTTTGGTATACACTACTATTTGAACAAAACCCAGTAGCCTTACTATCGGGAAAAAAGATAGACTATCGGGAAAAAAGATAGAGCTTCTGCTTTCCAAAGCAGCTTTCTCGTAGGCTCAAAGGCATAGATAGATCCTTCTTCTTCAACAACTAAACCCGAAAAGGGATTGATCCGATAATGGCGAAGTCGAATTAGGGTTATGTCTCAGATCAGGGTACTGGAACAACCTAAAAACAAATTCTATGGACAAGTTTCCTTATTCAAAATACTCATTAAATGATCGAGAGGTATCAGACTGACTATCCATCAGCTTGAGAAAAAGATGGATGAGATTAAGCAACTTTGGCCCATGATAATCCTCCTGGGGCGAGCTGTAAGGTTAAGGGAAATTCGAGTCGGGGGTTCATAATCTTTCCTTTCTCACGAACGGTTAACTAGAACTAAAAAATGACATAAATAAGGTAGGTGTGGTGTCTAACGGTCCTTTCGAGTACAGTATCCCGCTCGACACCTTTTATACGCTATTCCCGAAGTGAGTCAGGTGCTTGCCTCACAATCCCCATGTCCAAATCCATGACACAGGTCTCTAGTATATGTATATCCGCGCAAAAGTGACCCTCCCTCAATGTGTGAGCTAGCCGGCAGGACCAGTCCCGGGAAAGCAGAGTAAGTCCGATGTTCTCCAGACGGGTTCAATAAATTCCCACCTATCACGGATGAACGAAATAACTATAGACGGGAAAAGGCCAACGCTTGGAGCAGTAGGTTTCTTCGGGCACTCTGCCCGTTACACTCCTATCGCACACTCCATACCCCTATCTCGACCCGCCCTTTACCCAATCGATCGATCAGCAACGTTCACAGTTCGGGGCGGATGAAATGATAACGCTTCTGCTTCTCCAGATAATGGTAGAATCGAGTCCTTTATCTTCGGCTTTGAAGCAGGTTCTAATTTCCCCTTCTTTATTGCTTCGGTCAGTAAATGTAGATTATGAGATGAGGAAAGAATCGGCAGTTCAAGCAACTTCCCTTTAACACCAACTATTGAACATCCATCTTCTTCAGCGAAAGTCGCTAAATCTCAGGTTTTCTTTCGGTCTGATGACGATTAACTCTTTCCCACTCTTCTGCTAAAGAAAGGTTGGGCTCTTTGTTGCACCGCTTTGGAAGTACTTAGGGTAATTCCCATGGTTTCCGACGTGGGTTCCAATAACTATTCCTCATCATCAAAGATGAGGGCTTTCTCTCGGGCTTTCGGTTGAAGGGGTGGTACTATCTCTTCCCAATAAAATAATTTCTAGTACAGAATCTCCTCCCCATATTCCATTCCTTAATAGCGGAATCTACTGTAGATTCGGATGAAGCAAGTCTAAATCCTGTATTCCGTACTTGGGCTTATGAGTTAAGGGTCTCTCTCGTACATGAACGCGAGTCAGAAGAGCTCTTTCTAGTCCGATCCTGGTGCTCTTTTCAAAGCGTCATTGAGATCTGTAGTGCGCATTGATGGTTTGATTGTCGATTCCCTGAGAGATCCAAGAAGGAATTCTAATTCTGATACGGAAGGAAAATAGACAAAGCAATCTCGAGCAAGTAAAGGGTTGCCAAACACATTCCCATATTCATATGAAATAACTCTAAAAATAACATCCCATCTACAGCCGTTTCCAGAACCTATGAGCTTGCGGTTGCTCGCTCTTTCTTTCCGAGGGCGAGTGCTTGTTCTCTTTTCTTGGCTTTATCTGGGATATCTATTATAATAGGACTCGCATTAGCCAACAACTAACTCGATAGCTCGAAAAGCTTTCTCGGGAAAAACTATTTATCTCGATAGCTCGTGAAAGGCCTAGAGGTGAAGCTTCAATTCGTACTGTTCTATTCTAAGCAAGAAAGCTCAGCTACTTCTATCGTAGCAGCAATAAATCAATCAGCTCCTACTCTTAAAAGGAGTAAGTCAGGGGTGTAAGACTATTCGCTATCCCCATCGTCCGTCCTAAGGCTACATCTAACTCACCGGGCTAAAGAAGGCAGGCATTCTTTCATTACCGGACCAAAAGGAAAAGGGTCTCATAGGACATCAATATGCGCCTAATCCTCTTTTAATTCATTTGAGGTATCTGAATCCATACGCTCAGGTTCCATGGCCAATGATGAACCAACATCCTAGGCGAAAAGCCATCTCCAACAACGCGGACATGGACGCTTCGATCACCTATAGGCTCAGGGGCTGAAGCAGACTCACAAGTAGGTAGGCAGATAAAGGGTTCCTTCTTTCGATTCCGAGTCCTATTCAAATACCCGAAAACCCTCTCCATTACCAGCGGGCAAGACAATAAATTTCCTATTCATCTATATAGGTTTGTACTTGTTTTCTTGGAACTGGAAGGCTTTCTTTACAGGGCCAGTCTGCCTGATCTAGAATCTTTTATTTGATGTTTCGCTTGTCGAGTCAAGAGAATACTAGGTAAATAATTACCCGCAGAACGGTACGAGGCCAATGAAAGACCTGGTCTTGGATAAGCAGTATCCCCACCCGAGCTCTAATTCCATACTAGATTTGCCGGTTCTTTGTCCGTAGCGGCCCCGTGAGGATGCGGAAAGCCAATGATAAAAGTATTTAAATAGGCTGCTCTCTTCGAAGTATTTAACCCTATCCGTGGCGGCGCCTATAGTTTAGTAGGTACGAACTTCAATTTCCCATCATAGCACTCTATGGTTCAGCGGGGAACTATTGAAGCTTTCCACCTATATGTATTGTTTGAGCGTAAATAGACACGATGTTCGGTACGCGTCCAGTCTTCTTTCTACAGCTCTCCTCTCTGGTTGCGCGTTCAACTACTACAACCTTAAGACTGCGCTACGAGGCCGCTTTTAACGCTGACACTGCTCCCCCTCGATGTTTCGCTCACCCGTGAGTTGCGAAAATGGTTAGGTCTCCTATGAAAAACTTAAAGTAAGAGAACTTTTCAAGGGAAGATTCGAGAAAGCTACCAAACTCTACATGTCGGATAAGGTAGGTCTAATCAATCAGTGGATTCAAAGCTGCTTTCTTAGAATTTGGACAAGCCAAAACATTAATAGGTTGCTGGTGAGCCTTCTTACCAAGTTGTCTTTCCATGTCCGTGTGCGAAGTTCGGACTTTACTCCGCTCCGAGAGAGCTATACGTCCTTCGGACCCGTACTCTGTGGACTGTGCGTGCGTCCCTTGTTTCATGGGTCAAGCTTTTGGTCCAAGCCTCAAGACCATGTGAAAGCTGTCATTAATAGAGTGCTCATCTCTTCGATCTCTTTCTGTCTGCTCTCAATGAGAACATGTCCGGACCAGGCTATTAATTAAATAGAAATCCCGTTAGTGAAGTCAACCTAGGAGTTGACAACGACTAAGCTTTTTTTCTTGACACTAGTCTTAGCCTTTATATATAATTATAAAGACACCTTGTCTTCTTTCCTCATTTTCAAAGAGAATTACTTGCTTGTGACTGGCGATGATTTGCTTTCAGGCGTTGGTTACACTGACCTAGCGCCTCTCAAAGCAGCTATCTGAAATGCATAGAAAGTTCTTTGATGCCTAGCTAAGTTGAGTGCTTTCGCGCCTTGCGTGCTTATACAATAAGTAAGGTAAGATGCGATTGCAACTGATCGAACCACAGGCACAGGAATGAGAGCTCAAGCATAACCGACCTATAGAATTGGGAGGAAGACTCTCTAATCTACGGAACCACAAGAGGGGCTGCTAAGCTGTCTACTTTTGTACTAGAGTACGGGAAGATATAGAGCAGTAGGGATCTATTCTTTACTTTACTACAGTAAGGGTAGTGATTTTTTAAATAGAATAAAAAAGACACAAGTGCGCTTCCTTCGCTAATGAATGAGATAAGGCTTAAGCTAAGCTCCCAGTCCAGTCGTTAAAAAATTGGATGTTAGTGCGGGTACCTTCCCTTTTTTCAGAGCTTCCTGGTTCGATAAGTTTGTTTATAAGTGTTAGCACACGCAGGGGATCTAAATGAAAACCAAGAAAGAACTCGACTCCTGCCATACGGCTTCTCGGTTAGTGTGGTGCTTGCCTCTTCTTCTATTACTATAAGAGAGAAAAGGTAGATACTATAAGAGAGAACAAGGTAGAATCTAGTATAGGTGGAGGGAAGTCTACTATTCCTATACTTGAAATCGGGGTTTCCGTTAGTGCTAGTGCTGGTCCATTTCCCTAGAGGAGGTTTTCTTTTTCCCTAGAGGAGGTTTTCTTTTAGGTTAGCGCTTGCAGGTTCAATCTCTGTTACTATAAGAGATGCTGAAAATCAGTCTTTCTACCTTTCTCTATACTAGAGCATAGGGGAATCACATTTGACTTTATAGACAACCGGGGCATCAGCGTACTTCACGGCTAACTGAAGCCAATGCGGATAATTCCTTTTCCGAATGAAAGACGATAGGGAGACTCCTATGTGCGAATTCACATAAATGTGGTTGACCGGCAGCAGCCTTCACTAAAGAAATTCTAGCTGCTCAAGCACCATCGGACTGAGATCAATCTGCTCTAAGACTGTGTTTAAGCAGTTCTTGCAACTCATACCTACGCAGCTACAGACAGATCCAGACCTGTTCTATAAGAGCGAAACCTAAGATCCCGCGTCGGATTGATCTGACTCCAGCGCCAGCCACCCCCAAGAAATCTTTTTCTTTGCTTCTTCTATGCCAAAATTACAAGTTTCTTTCTTTCTACAAGTCTTTGACTTTTCCCTTTTTTATAGGTTTGCTTATTGACCTACTGGTTGTTGGGTCTTATTCCCCCATATGATCTGGTAGAGCCTCTTCTTCGTAAGAAAGCAAGGGCGAAAGGTAGGCTCAGGGATGTAAGCCAAAACAAAGAAAGCGAAAGAAAACGTCATTCTAAGAGAGGACTTGGAATGTCTAATTTTCTGGTAAGAATGGCCATTCGTAAGCGCTGAAGCAGGAAGATCTGATCGCTACCCATGAGAGGGGGTGTTTTCCGAGCAATAAAGCAATCCCTCCTCCCTGATCCTCAGGTGAGAATACGCTCTTTCATTCAAAAGTCAATATAAAGGGGCGCAGGCTTTGGAATCGTTATCAAGTGACATCCGAAATAAAGTCAGCAATCTTAGAATCGAAATCTAAGACAGTATGACCCCACCAACTCCACCAGTGGCTTCTCCAATATCACCAGATTGATTGTCTTTCTCCATTTGCCGAATACCAAGCCCGCCATTTCTTTTCGACCGGCAAACCTTTTACCACTTAACCATGTGCATCCCTCTCTTTGCTTCATTCCCACCCCCAAAGCCTTACTAAGACCTCATCAGCCTCTTCGACTATAGTCTCAGCGCTTTCTCTCCAAAGAAATCTCCTGTTTAATCTATCTAGAAATCTCCTGTTTAATCTATCTAATGTGCTTATCACCGAATGTGGAAAAAGAGCAGTGGACATTTGATACGTTGGGATTGCCGTGGTCACTGACTTCACTAAGGTGGCTCTCCCTGCGAGGCTCAAAACCTTATTTTTCCAGCCTGAGACTTTGTTATTCACTTTCTCTATTCCGCTCTCTCGCTTAAGTACGAAGGCTGCTTTGTCCCCTTCGGAATACCCAGAAAGAGAAGAGGAGGAATTGTTTTGGTTATGCTTTCTTGCCTTCCTTTCGAACCTCTATAATAGCTGCCTTGCTAGCGAAGGGTCTTCAAAGTAAGTCTATCGGTGAAATAGACTCCTCGGATCCTGAGAATCTTGAGTCCTCCTCATTGGTTGAGCTAGAGGCTCGTTAAGACGTCTGAGTGCTTCTTTTCTTCAAAGGCCTATCTCGAATTCTGCTACTGAATGGCATTCTCTTTAAGAGTTCTTTAAAATAACGGTGCCAACAATGTTAAAGTTTTTTAAGGAGCCCTAAGTACTCGACCGAAGAAGTAGTACTTTACAGAGCTGTAAGGCTCACTAGCTGAAAAAAGAAAAGTGCATTTCTTCTTTTTTCACTTGCTCTACTCTCGACTGGGGCAGCTTTCTCTCTATGGGAATCCTCCGGTTGAGCTGTCTACTAATGCTTTGAGCTTCTGGTCTTTGCTTTGCTATTGGAGCTCTTTGTCCGCTAACAAGAATCGTAAAAAGGCGAAAGATCACTCAACTCAAGAGAACTTCCTTAGGTAGCTATTCCTATTGCCCGTACTAAACCTAAAGCACCAACAGCGGGACATCTCTTTCATTCAAAGAACACCAAGGCAATCTTGATTAAAAAAAGATAAGGCTTTGAATGTCATAATAGAAATTCGATTAAGCCGGACTTCTCCGCTGCGTGAACTCTTATGATCTTTCTAGTTAAAGAGAGAGATCAGTCCTTTAACGCGATCAATTACAACTATTAAGATGATAGCGCCAAACGCAGATTCACCTGATTCAACAAGAGGCAGGGGAGATTTTCCTACCAAGAGCTGAATCTCGTTGAGTGAACAGTCGAAACGAAAAGAGTGAGTCTCACCACAGGAAGCAAAAAGACCTCTCTAGTCTCCGATCGGATGAAGGAATGCTAATGCGCCTTCTCAAAAGAAGAGAGGGTTTTCCCTAGATCGCCAGCCAGCAAGCATTAGATAAAGTATATTTTGTCCATTTCGCATATCCCCTTGTTGTGGAAGGAGGGATGTCACTAGCTCTAGAATTTGCTCTTACTCTTGGGCTAGGTCAGAATGAAGCAAATTTCCCTTATAAAATTAAATAGTAAGGGGTAGTTTGCAAATGTGGACGTGAAGAAGATCTAGGCGGAAGGAATACCCAGCTTTCAGTAAGACTGCCTTAATGTCCGAGGATGAAGTCCTTTTTTCTCTCTTTCTTTCCGGTTTTTAAAAGGGCTTTCCTTTCCACTTCCCGTAGTTCTATAAAAGTCAGCCTTCCATAAATAGGAGTCGGAAAGTCTTCATTTCTTGTTTGAGTTTTGCCCGTTACTAGGTAATAGTAAGCTTAAGGAGAAGAGTCAGCCCGGATCGAAAGGGGCGGGGCAAAGAGAAAGAGGCTCTTGCTGCAGTCTCGTCCATAAGAGATAATAATGTTGTTGGATAGGAGCGAATAGGCTTGCTGCGAAGGGAATTGGTTTGTGAACCGTTACTTTTGCGAGACATGGTTGTGGATTTTTTTAAGCAACTGTATACTGATACGGGAGGAGTTCGTATGCCTCTCAATCTTACTTTCCCTTGGGCCAGTTGGTCGGCTTTCCTATTCTACCCCTTACCTATCGCCTATTAAGTCAGCTCCTTTATTCGCCTTTAGTAGAAGAGGGCACCTCCTACAGGGAATCCTCCTTATCCCCGTGTGATTTATCATCGATAGTTTCCAAGAACTGTATTAGCCAGCATCCAACTCAATAGAATAGCCCTGGTTATTATATCATTGCATCTCCCCTCTAATTTCTTATTGGCATCAGACCATCTCTTCTTTCTTTTTGTCTCTTTGTCTTGGCATCTGAGACTCCTAACTGGATCAACGAGTAGACTATTTCCGGATTGAACAAATCAATTCTTCAGGTGGAGCAGAGCCATTTGAAAGCGAGTTCCTCTTTGGATCCTTTGCCACAACTCTCAGGCTCTTCAAGACCTTTCTCCCTATTCTATCTATCCCTCGCATTTATCGATGCATCCCCGCTTGCTGGGCTAGAATAACTTCCGGATTCAATAACAACTGGGACAATAACAACAGGGCTTGAACCCGGCTGGCCCTATCGTTACGCGGCTGTAAATTGGCTTTCTTTCGTTCCATTTTATGTCGTTTTCACTTTTCGGGCTTACACGTAATTAGCTACGTTAAGTTTTTGGCCCGCCCTGCCTCTTTCTTCGGGAGTTTTCTTAAGGTGGAGCTTCCTCTAGGAGCCCCTACCCTTTAACTAAAATCAATCCTTCTGGTGATGCTGTGCCATTTGATTGATCGTGGAAGTTTGGATCCTACATTCTTTGTCCTTTTGACTCACCCCTCTGGGAAATTCTCTTTCTTGACTCGACTAGCCTTTTTCTCTTCGCGATTATGATTCTACCGGGTCGGATCCTCTCTTGCCGCACCGGGGGAGCGGGTGACTTCCTTCGTTCTAGATGACAAATGACGCTTGATGGTTTTCACAAGGACAAATTCACTCTTTTCTCGGAAGTTGAATTAATTAGGATTGGGCTGCTTTGTTGGGTAAAGGAGGGCCGGGGGGAACGAATCCACTTCTCGATGAAGTGGTGAAGTCCACCGCTCTTGACGTATGACGTATGGTAGGAAGAATCCTGTGAACGACTCCGCCCGCTCTTTCTTTGAGTGGGGAAACTCTAACGAGTAAAAGACAACCACCGTCCACCAAGCCCTCATTCGAATATGGATAACCTAACTAATCAGGCTAAGCCTGGTTGTGCTCAACATCGACGCATCCCATTCCCAGATATGTAAGATCGTAAAAATCATTCATTAAGAACAGAGAAGTTATTTATCTTTCAAATCATCATGAGTTTGGCGAGACTTTGACCCGGTGTACGGGTTTTCAAACAAAGGACCGGATCAGCACAGCTACTACCAGGTTAAATGCTTTGCTTTTCTCTTTGAAATCTACCCCCCTCAAATCCTGCGAAGATTATTGCTTGAAAGCCTTAGCACTCCCCCAGGAAAGGAATCCTAAGGAAGAGACCAGTCCTGAAAGAACCGAAAGGACTAGAAGCTGCCCTGCCATTGAAGAATCGACATGTAAAGGGGCCCTTATTTAGCGATTACTAAGTATGAAAGTCAAAGGCTTCTACCGCGTATAGTGCTATTCCTTCGCTTCGCCGATTTCGTGCCCGACTTTCAAAAGCGTGATTAGAACTCTGAATCTGATTCGCAAACTAGCACTCGAGATTCCATCTCTGAAAAACTGTCTTGTGAGCCTATCCTTGCGCTTGTTAGAGTGCTTTTCGTTTCCCCGGGATTTATTTCTCATAGCGAATAAAAGACTGCAGTGATTGAGGAATGAGCGATTCTTGCTGTTACGGATGAAGCCAAATCCGCTATGAAAGCGAGCGACAGAGACTTTGCTAAACAAATCCTAGCTTAACAAAAGAAGTTCATCCGCTTACGCAAACTCAATCTTAGCCGATGTTGAGACATTGCTTTGAAGAACGGACCCCAAAGCAGATGCATAAGAAGAACATGCATCAAAAAATATCGTATAGAAATGTAATTCATATGAGTGAGTTGCGGATCTTGGAATCTTGATCAAGAAGGAAGACGCCTCAGGTACCCTTGCGAGGGTCGGGTAAACGTCTTCTGTACGAGATAGGGGAAGAGGTGAGCAATCTCATTCACCTGCATGATGATTGATTGGTTCTTTCTCTCTTTTGAATTTAGATTAAGAAGCTGGCGCCCTGTAGTGCTTTCACCTTGCGTAGGCTGCGGTCTCGTGAAAGCCGGTAAACGTCTGGTGTACAATCGATTTTCATAAGGGATTACAATCTCATTCACCATCACATGGGTACCATAATTTGAGGTTCATGACTTAATGTTCAATCCTAAATCTAATTCTCAATGTACATTTTTACTTACTTTTGTCGCTATACGGGATTAAAAGTTATTATCTTTTTTACATGATCTCCCCGCGGGAAATACATCGATACCGCTTTTCGCCTGTGTGAGATGCAGAGTGAAGCCAAAGCAGATGCAACGGATCACACTTCCGGGGCTTGCCCAGCGTCAAGACCAACAAGAGGCAGAGGCCGACGAGGAGGACGTGGCAGAGGAAGGCATAATTTTGCTTCCCAGAATTCGAACTATGCAGTACCTCATACTCAAGGTAAGAATTCAAGTGATTATCAGAATCTAAATTTCTATAATTGAAATGGATTTGGTCACAATGCTAGGCAATGCCCAACGCCTAGAAATGGAGCAAGAACCCGACCAGCAACCAACATGAAACCACAAGGACATCTTGCTGCCACACACCTTCCAAATTCCAATCCCTGGTTAGACGACTCAGGTGCCACTCACCATCTCACTGCGGACCTGGATAACTTGGCAATTCATAATGAGTACAATGGCCATGATTCGGTCACCATAGGCAATGGTAAAACCCTTCCTCGAAAACTAGAAACCTATGAGACCAATTAAATATTAAATTAGGCACAGTAGCTGATAGAGTATAAGGTGGTATACCTGAACCTGAACCGGAACCTGAGCTCCTTGGTTTGAGGATTGTACCATGAGCGTTCGGGTGGTGATTGATGGACTGCGAATTGCTTGAATGCTTGCTTGCTTGATGGTTTTTCAGCCCCAGTTTGTACTGTTTTGAAAAGGAGTCCGCGGCCGAATTGGCACCTCTATTCATAAGCTGAATACTCTGATATTGTAAACTATTCACAAGTATTTGTATATCCTGTGCCACAGCTCTAATTTTCCAGTCAGTTGGGGATGAGCTCTCTTGACTGGCGTCGGCATCCACCATCCCTAAAACCAAGCCCAGTGCTTTCATAGGTCTTCTGTCAAAGGTTATTGGCCCATCTTCAAGCACTTTCTTTCCATTTTCCTTCTTCATAACTGAATATATCAATAAGTACTAAGCCCACTAAAAATGCCTCACCTGCCCAGCCCTTTACTGATATCCAGACACCGCCCCCCATCCACGGTGCCAATCTATTCAATCCAAGAATATCCAAAGAACGATCGACCAGTTCAATCCAATGAACATTATAGAAATGCTTCAGTGCCTCCTTCCTCTTGTGAACCTGACCTAGAGTGATGTTTGAATTCAAATTCTTCCCCGCCGAATTCACCGTCCGAATCTTTCGGAATCGCCTGATAACTCCAGTACCCCTTTATCCCAAGTTTCATTCTCGGATGGGCAAAGCACTATACCGCCAGAGAATGTATCGGCAATCACCCACACTCACTCTTCCGCTAAGCAACTATTCAATAAGAAATAAATCTAGCTGAACCAACTTTGAATTTATATCCGAAGGCGCTGTACCAACAATATCAGAGACAAGCGGCTTGGAACCCACCCACCAATCCGTCCAGAATCTAACCTTATGGCCATCACCAACATTCCAACGAATGCCCCAAATAATGTCCTCCCTATCTGTTAGCAGCTGACCAACTTCCATTTCTTATGGTATGTAAATAAATCAGCGGGTATGAAGACCGATTTATTCGACTGTTCGCCTAAAGGTACTCTAATTTGTTCATTCAACGATTTAGGGATTCTATTCCTTACTAAGCTGCATCTGGTTAATGAAAAGATAGGTTCTCAACACAGGTGTAACAAGAGCAGCATCTTCGTCGACTCGAGGATCGGCATTACCACTTGCCCACCTGGAAGGGGAAATGGAGTCTGTGTAGCCTGGGCGGGAGAAGGGTGCTGTGGCCACTAGAACGAAGGCTCTGTCAAGACCTGCCGTCAACCACCATGTCTTCCATCGAAATAGGATCCCAAAGTCCTGCAATGAACTAGACCGGCTCAACATCACTTGAACCTGTGGGCTACTTCGGAATAGTTGAGATAGCTTCTCAAATTACCTTACCCTGATTACCTCCAACGTTTCCTCCATTGTTATCACCATTATTCACGGTCTTTTGCCTAGGATTTCTCCTGGGTCGTCGGGTTTGGGCAAGCATCCAAGCCCCGTAGTCTTCTGCATTCTGTACCATAGGTTGCATGCCAGCCGCTTCAGCAATAGGTGCCGAAGTAAGACCGTCTTCAGCAGCTTTCTGTTGGTTCTCCATAGCAGCCGCAGCTACAATCACAGGACATTGACCCGGGTGCCCCAATTTACCACAATTGAAGCACATCATACGAAGCCCTGGAAATCTAAGCCAAATGGTAATAACGTGTCTTTCTATCCCCATCATTTATCCACTGCTTCCTGTATTTTTGATACCTTTGTAACTCCTCTTGGTATAACACATCCTGGTACTCCCTCAACAAGTCAACTTCAAGATTTTGCAAGAACGAAGAATAATCATACCACATCTGACGCTTTGCCTATTTATTCGATGATCCTGAAACTTGAAATATCATATAGAAAGCATCTTCGTTGACTTAACGTCCTCTTGCATCGCTACTAAGCTCCTACTTTCTTTGAGTAGCTTATTCGGCTAATCAGTCCTATTCGGCATCTTCGGCATCTTCCCGGCCAAACTTCTTACATATTCTTCGCAGCATAGCTACCCGACTTGTTAGCATCGCTACGCTCTGACCTTCGGGCCCTTTAGATTGTTCTACTGCGTTATCTTCGTTCCCTGCGAGCCTGACAGCTCAACCCATCCTCTTTGGATGCATACTTTTTCCGACTACGTCTCCATCGTACCCGACTCATAAAATCGTTTCAAATGGTTGCTTTGACTGCACAATCAATAGAGTGAGAAAGACCTAAAAATCATCTCAATGACCGACAAATAGGACGACTCCTGCTGAACCGATAATAGATGAATCTTAGATTTCTTATATGCAATTTCTTGTGATTCATCTCTGATTAGAATTAGAATCCGTATCGCTCCTCAACTATTCTATTTATTATTTAACATGAATTTCCATTTCTAGTCAAGGCTAGTATAATTAATTCTCACTACTAGCTTTGTTAGCAACGCTTGCCTCGGGAGGATTTGGATCGTAGGGACTTCTGGTGAGTTAAAGGCGGAAGCTACTGGCTGGGAATGCCAATATGGTTGCTGGGGAGTATTAGGGTTTGAATGCGGAGATGTAGCAAGGGGATGGTCTAAGGTGGTGTGGGGACTCTTGTTTAGGTATAGACATTGATGGGTCTTCTTCCTATGTTTTATTCCTGTAATTTATGGATGGCCTATGCTTGTGTTCTCGGATTTGTAGATATCCCGATTTTCGAACTCGATCAAGACGAAGACGACTAAGAACAACCCTTTTGAGAGGAATGTCGAGTGAATCTCGTGGGTACGAAAAATATACATACCGCCCTATCCTTATCAAGGAGAAAGAGGACTTTTCTGGGCTATAGGCAATGATTTGACCATCCGAAACATATAAGATGAAAAAAGAAGCCCGGCCAGCCAAGAAAGGGTAAATTGGTGAGTGAAAATAAGGGGGCCGAGGTAAATATCAGTGCTGGGCCGTTGGTGCCTAATAAGGAATCCACAGGTGGCGAGTAGGGGTGAATCTTCGATGGGTCAAACACGGGCTGGCAAGCCCAGAGAGAAAAAAGATAGTTTGAAAGAGGTTACAGTGGAGACTAACACTTCTTTGGTGATTCAGAGTCAGGTGAACTTGCCTTCTACTGACTCCTTGATTGTTAATAAACAGCCTCTTCCTCTTGTCACTGGAAGGGTTGAACATTCGAATGATCCACCTGACACTTCCCCATTACTGGACCTGGGAAAAGCACTTCTACATTCCCGGATCCCAATCCCGAGCAAAAGGTGAGTCATGCTCTGGAAGAGCTAGAATTCTAACCTTGTGTCAGGCCCGTAGGGCCAAGGGACAGACTCAGGTAGACAGTTTCTATGGGGGTTCCCGTAGCTAATGAATCTGATGCCATTGGGCATTCAAATGCAGGAAAGACTCCTCGCTCGGACTGGAGATGCTATGCTAAGCCTTTCTTTAAGAGCTAGTCTTTTCCGAGGAGTGAAAGCGATTGTTGGGTTCGAAAGCTAGAAAAGGAAAGAAAGAAAGCGTTGAGGGCGGGAGACTAGTGCGATTAGGGTGATATTCGCCATACACGTTGGGTCGATGTCGTCTGGCTCAGAAAATGGTCTTTCCTTGTGCTCTGGTTGTTGTGGCGGTTCTTGCTTCTATTCCTTAGTCTGCTCCGCTCCACGGGGCTTATTCTTTGGCTTGTCAAAGATAGCAGGATCTATCTACAGAAATTGGTCTGTCGGTTCCTTGCTATTTGTGAAGGAACACTCGGCTATGAAATCGGCGAGTACCTGGGCTTTCACCGCTTTCCTTGGTTTGTAATCAATCCCAAACTCACTGAGCTCTACGTACGCTCCAACGGACCATACTTACGGAGGCGTCTATCTTCTGGAGGACTTCTTTGAGGGGGAAGTCTGTAAGGACGGTGACAAGATGAGACTTCAAGTATTGTCTCAGCTTTCTGGCGGCTACTACAAATGCATACGCCAACTTTTCCATATTCAACTCCCATGCTTGCAAGGCTCTGCTTACATAGTAAATTGGCTTGTGGTGTCCCGCCTCTTCCCGAACCAAAGCCGATGCCACCACTTCGTCTGATGCCGCCAAGTAAACGAACAGCGGTTCACCTTCCTTTGGGCTGTCGAGTAAAGGTGGGGTTTCCAAATATTCCTTCAGCTTTTCGAAAGCTTCCTGGCATTCTCTTGTCCACATGATCCCAACCAACCAAATAGATCTTTTTTCCTTCCTCACTATCTCGCCATAGGAGATTCTTTAGAATCTTATCAATTTCATTGTGGACAGAAGCAGGGAGGTGGGAGACCGGCATGGGGTACTCAACAATGGCAGAGGTGACAGACTGGATAAGAGTAGCTCTCCCAGCTAAGGAAAAAGTATGAGCTTTCCAGCCCGACAGCCTGTCTCTAATTCTATCAATAATGAAGAGGTAATCTTGCTTTTTAGCTTTTCTGTCCAAAATGGGGTGCCCCATTACCTCTTACACTCCACTATCACATCCATTTCTTTTTCCCAGGGTTTCCGTAGCTAATTTATCTGTAATGGTTTGAACTGCAATTGCTCCTGTTGAATAAGTTGATGGGGAACTCTTCCCTGAACTTGCAAAGACCGACTCGGGGGATACAAAATCCGTAGGAAGGGAAAGCTATTCTGAATAGGTTTACTCATCTCTTTCATACAGTTCGCTGCTACGCTACATTTGTCAGCTACTTCTTCGTCCTGTTCTTAGCTCTTCGGTATTCGTGCTCTTCGTCTCTCGGCGTTAATGATTCGGTGAAATGACTTACTAAAGGAAAAGTCACTGCCCCCTTTTACGCTCTGGGAAATCTCTCTCTCCAGCTCGTCGAGAGACTGATGAAAAGATACTTCTAGACTTGCTTGCTCACCCACTTTCGTGCCCTCCGCACTCAAAGCTGCTAATGAAGGAACTTTAGTAGATATACAGTTGGCTGGTAAAACGTTGATGGATGTGACTGAACTAGCTGAATGACTTACTTCTCTTACGAGATTCTTACACCTTAGTTCCGTTCCCATGTCTTTCTTGGTCCAATCAACCGGTGATTAGAGTCTGGGGGGCGGAATTAGTTAGTTTTGGCGGGATTCCATTGACCTACAACTAATAAGCTCCACTTCTCAGGTTGTGCATATGAGGGTCACGGAACATGGCAGGACGTGGTGTCTTTCGGGAGCTTATGTTCAACCCCACTGTAGTTTAAAAGATGTGTTTTGGGAGTATCTTTAAACGGAAACGAGTCTTACTAGCCAGATTGAGTGGTATCCAGCGTTCAGAATCCTACACGAACTCTTCTTTCCTTCAATCTCTGGAGCAGGAGTTGTTACGAGAATATCAGGAGGTCCTTTATCAGGAGGAGCTTTTATGGTATCAAAAATCTCGAAGCCAATTAATTAGAGATGGAGAACAGAATACAAGGTTCTATCATCTTTCTACCATAATCCGCAAAAATAGAGATAAGGTGGTTCGATTGCAAATTGATGGGCATTGGGTTGAGGATACGGATGTTCTTAAGATACAGGCGGTAGAGTTCTATAAGGCATTATTTGATGAATTCTATAAGGCATTATTTGATGAAAAGGAAGTACAGCCGCTGACACCGCTGCACCGGTGGCAACCGATGATAAATCTCTATGAAAAGGAGGCGTTGCTAGCTCCCTTTTCCTTATAGTAAGCTAGAGCTGCTCTTTTCTCTATGAAGGTCCTAAAAGCACCCGGACAGATGGGATTCAACCTTTGTTCTTACAAAGGGAATGGGAAGTGGAAAGTGAAAAAGTGTTAAGCTTCATAAACCACACTCTCTTGGAAGGTTCTTTTCCATTGGAGCTTTCACAAGCTCATATTACGTTAATTCCGAAGAAAGATGCCCCGGAGTCTATGGCTGATTTCCGCCCCATTACTCTTCTAAACACTTCCTATAAGATCCTGACTAAAGCAATTGTACAACGTCTCCGACCGCTTCTTCAAAGATTAATTGGCCCGTTCCAAAGAAGTTTCCTCCCAGGAGGTCGGGGTACGGGAGACAACATTGTTCTTACTCAGGAAATTGTCCATACGCTTATGAAAAAGAAAGGTCGGTTAGGGTAGGGGGGATGGTCCTTAAAATCGATCTTCATAAGGCCTATGACAGTGTGAGTTGGGAGTTCTTGAAGCAGGTACTTGTTGATTTCAATTTCCCCCAACAATTGATCAATCTAATCATGTTTTGTGTATCTTCAAATCAACTGTCGGTGATATGGAATGGAGAAGCGCAGCCTTTCTTTGCACCAAAACGTGGCCTCCGTCAGGTCTTGAAGAGCGCCTCTCCTTACTTATTCATCTTGTGTATGGAGAAACTCTCTCACATGATACAAGATAGAGTACATAGAAAACAGTGGAAACCAGTAAAGGTATCTCGTAGTGGTCCATCACTTTCTCATTTCTTTTTTGCTGACGATCTCATCTTCTTTGCCCAGGCAACTCAATCTCAGGTCGATCTCTCATCTTGAAATGCTTAACGGATTTTGCAAAAGCTTCGGGCTTGTCTATAAACTTGAATAAATCCAAACTCTTTCTTTCTCCGAATGTCCCACGACAAAGTATGATGTTGTTGAGTTCCTCGTGTGGTATTCCACTCACCGAGGACCTTGGTGTATACTTGGGAGTGCCTATCTTGCATAAACGTGCTTCAAAGGAAGTGTATGTGAAGATCATTGAAAAGGTTCGAAGTAGATTGAGCAACTGGAAACAAAAGGTGCTTTCACGAGCAGGAAGAAGGTCTCTGGTACAATCGGTGATAAATGCCATTCCTGTTTATACCATGCAGACAACACTTCTCCCTGCTACAGTTTTTGATCAATTAGACAGGTTATTAGCTCGAAATTTTGTCTGGGGTGGGTCGGAAACTTACGCACACAACCATCTTGTTCATTGGGAGAGAGTTTCTTTGCCACGCCGATATGGAGGTTTGGGTATTCGTAAAGCTAGAGAGGCAAATATCGCTTTATTGTCAAAGTTGGGATGGGCTATAGAATCGAACAAGGACTCCATGACTTGCTCGGTTCTACGACATAAATATTTAGCAGAACAATCTTTGCATGAAGTGGTTCCAAGACAAGGAACATCATCAACATGGAAAGGTATTCTTAAGTGCCGTGCTCTTCTTCGCAAAGGACAGAAGTGGCTGATTGGGAATGGAACTAGAGTGCAACTTTGGACCAACTGGTGGGTTGGAGAAGGGCCTCTCGACACAGTTTCAATCGGTGATCTTGCTACGACGGCATCTTGGACAGTGTAAAGAATCATTTCACCGGATGGGTAATGGGATTTCACCCATTCAACATCTACTGCCCCAAGCTACTTTGCAACAAATTCTGGCAGTTCCACTACCAGTTTTGGAAGCACGGGAGTATAAGATAATTTGGAGCGGTGAAAGTTCAGGCCTTTTTTCAGAAAAATCGGCTTTCTGGCTTATTCAACAAGAACATATCCGCCTACAACAACTCCAAGATGTTCATTGGATTTGGAAAGTGCAAGGTACGTAAGGGATGCGTTTTTTTCTTTGGCTTTTATTTGATGATAAATTGAATACAAACTGGAATAGAGCCCGTAAACAAGTAGGTGTAAGTACCATATGCCCGACTTGCCTCACGCATGTAGAAACTGCTATACACCTATTTCGCGATTGTTCCTTTTCAAGAGAAGTTTGGGGTTTCTGTTTTGCACTTGGCAGCCCGCCAAATGTCTTCTTTGTGCAAGATCTTAAGGAATGGCTCCAACAAAATTGTACTGCCAAAAATTGTTTACACGGAGTTATACCGTGGCCTTCTCATTTTCTAACCATTTTATGAAGTATTTGGAAGCGACGAAACTCGTTAGTTTTCCAAAATGTTGAAGATTCATCAGGCAAAGTGTGGCATCGACCTTATGCTATGGCCAGAGAGATAACCAAGGCATATGAGAAAGGAGTTGGTACTTCCCTCAAACAAAACAAATGGGTGCAATGGCGAAAGCCACCACCAGGCAGCTTTGTACTCAACACTGATGGGGCCGTTAAGCAAAATACAGGACAAGCTTCTGCTGTGGGTTTGATCCGAGATGATTCTGGCAGTTTGGTATGTGGTTTTGCAATGAACATTGGAATAACGGATAGCTTGACGGCAGAACTTTGGGGACGAAGAAGGTGAGCCGAAAGGCTTTGGGTTGCTGCGTAGCAGCGAATGGGGTTTATCGGTGAGCCGAAAGGCTTTGGGGCATTCGAGAGGGTTTGATGTTGGCAAAATCACTTGCTTTGTCCAATGTGATAGTTGAGATGGATGTTTTGGTAGCTGTTCAATTCCTTAGTAAGGGTATTATGTCGACTCACCAAAATTCAATTTTTGCACAAGAGGCCTTGGCTTTGACACAAGGCAATTGGATTAGTGAGATTCGACATGTGTACAGAGAAGGCAACCGTTGTACGGATTTCTTTTCAAATTTTGGACAACAGTGTGCTCATGGTTCGGTGCGGTTAGAAGAACCACCCACGGAGATTCTTCCATTACTGGAACAGGATGCAAATGGTATTGTTGTTAGGAGAGCTTAGCTGACTTTGTCAGCACGGATACACTTATGATAATAAATACCTAAAGGACCGAGCCGTTCCTAAAGAGGAGTACTACGAATAATAAGCTGATACATCATTTCCCGTGGAAGATCCAAATCTTTTTAATGAATCGATCCGAATTCGAAATAGAAAAAAAGGAAATGCAAGAAGGTCTGTTGATTCTACATCACGCTCTGTAGGATTTGAACCTACGACATCGGGTTTTGGAGACCCACGTTCTACCGAACTGAACTAAGAGCGCTCTAACAACTAACTCCTTGAAAGAAAGGCGAAAAGGCGCGTTCTCGAAATGCGAAAAAGCGTCTACAGACACAACTAATTCGCCTATATATATTCTCAGCTCGACCCGTCGGAGTTTACCCAATTCCAGTGGGATTGGAATGTTTGCTAAGGTGATCTTACGCCTTTGAAAATGGAAGTTGTTCACTTTGCACAAAGACCGTGTTTTAAGGATGTCCCCCTGGTGCTTGCTATCCCACCATAGTTGGTCGAACGAGTTGGTAAGGATTCTCATGCCTTAACCTGACTACCTTTGTAGCAACGATGGAAATAACATGATTCACATTTCATGTGCTTTCCAAACAGTCCCGGGGATTTGGTCGTTGGAGAGCCTCGTTAGCGCCTCCCTTTCAAGAGAATCATTAGATATGAATATGTTAGATACCTGCGACTATTTATGAGTTTCCGCTGATAGAACAGGGCCGAAAAGCTGAGCTTTCTAGTGTCTAAGAAGAGAGGAGAGAAGTGCTTTCAGAGGACTTCGAGATCAAATAGAATATGTCTTCCTTCTTCTTTCTAATGGGGTCTTCGACTGGGTAAAATGTGCGCATCTTCCAAAGATAGAAAGAAAGTCATTCAGATGCAGTTGAAAATCTACACGAGAAAAGAGCGGGGATATAGCAAGTAAGCAGCAAGGTTCTCCACTACTAGGGGCTTACCAATCCAATGACACCAGCCTTTCCACCAAGCGGTCACGACGAAACCCACAGCAAGAGAGTCCTGGTCTCTATACATCGTCTTACACTTTGCCTGATCTTTGAAGAACTCAACTCATCTACTAAATACGATATTCTTTAAAAAGCAATCGAATATAGAGGAGTTTCCACGCATCGAGGGGCAGCAAGATCCGACTTTCAATCAAAAAGGCTGGGCTAAACTGAGTTGGGGTTGCTTTGACCCAATTGATGGTCCGTTAGACGAAGGATATGAAAGGGTTCAGTCGCTTACGACTAGATATCAATGCAAACTCAAAACAAAAGTGAATCAAAGACAATAGAATCTCCTGCGCGAAACAGCTTTAAAAGCACGCACCTGAGAATGACATACTTAGAGAAATCGGTGGAGCCAAGCTTCGAAGTCTTTTGTTTATTCAAGTCCGAATCTCATCATCTACATTTCCTGCTTGATCGGTTGGAAGGCGAATAAGAGATCCAGTAAGAGCAAGAAGCGTTAAAAGATCATCCATAGAAAAAGCCATCGCTTAGCTTACGGAGTAGCCTATCCCAGTTTAATTAAAACCATATGTAGTCACCCTCTTTCGTTGCGACTCCGCTAACAACGTCCCTTTCCCTTCTCCCTACATACCTCTCGTACCTCCGGAGGTAAACACGACTAGGTGCTCCCTACTGGTTCCACACGAGGGCGCATCCATACTAGCCCCCCGCCTATCCCTCCCGCAAGAGAGGACTCGTTCTAGCTTTAAAGAGCCTCTTTTTTAGCAGTCTCGTCCATAAGAGAAGATTGACCATCTCTTTTTCCAAACCTCTTTCTTTTTCTTCTCGGCGTAACGAAAGAACTAGATGAGGAGAGGCCTAAGGTTTGAAATACCTACCCTACGTACGAGGGCGCCCTAACCAGATTCAATCCCAAGGGTCAATCAAGCCTTTGAAACTAGTCAAAATAGTCGTCACAGTCTTCGTTCCTGCTTTCAACGAGACTTTCTTTCTTAGCAGCATCAGCTTGTAAAATTCTATCTCCTTCACCAGAGCGGACAAAAGACGATTTGGAAATTATTTTTGGTAAGAAGAACGTATGATAAGAGTAAGCAGACGATGTCGATAGAAGACGATTCGTAGGATCTTCCTCAAAGTCAAAGAAAGAGAAGAATGAGCTAAAGAATGGTCCCTATGGAATTAGATGTCGAATGAGTCAAATTTCGAGCATAAAGGTAGCCACCATACGTAGTGTACTTTCACAGAAAGGAATTCGGTGGAACCTTCCTCTGATTCTGATCTGATAGGAAAATTGGTCGAAAGATTTTCTAATCCTTCTCCTTAAGCTCCTAGGAAGGTCAAGCCCTTGGGACGGGAAGCTATTCTTGTTCATCATGCGCCTTGTGTGCTTTGTATTCTCTATCGCTTGGGAATAAACGATCGCGATGTAGCAGGGTCGTGATAACTCTCTTCCAGCGGATCAACAAAGGCGAGATCAGCTCACTTGCCCACCTACTTCTCTCTTATATGATGAAAGAAAGTCCATCAACTATATAAGAAGAGGAGACAGAGAGTTAGTAAGTTTCCCGCTTGTAGCAAGTTCTTACAGGACGTAGCTAAACCTTCCGAGGGACATCCTTATATGTCAAAGAAATCTTATCCCACCCACAATGCCAGTAGTTGATAACCATTCTGCCAGTAGTTGATAACCATTCTACGGATTAAGCCCGAGGCTTGGATAACAGATCAACATTCCAGTATAAAAAAAAGGTGGATCTCTACTAAAAGAGGGTAAGCTAAACATAGCCCAGAAGGTCATAGGCAAGATGAGGCCTATTGGTAGAACGAGTGTCTAATGGATATCTTCGACTATCCTTACCGAAGTTTCAACAACTTAGTGACTGGCACTAAACTTAGATTCTTCCCTCAACTAAATGAATCAAGCTCTCCTCTCCTTATTGCATATATAATCGAAGTCGCTATCTTTCTTCAAGTGATAGATCGGATCGATAAACCATCGCCCCAGGTGCGCACGCGCGGGGTTGTTTAGTTGCTGACTACAACCCTTAAAAGTACGAGTTAGTCGACTTAATGATACGATTAATAACTAGTCAATTGAAAAGAACCTTAGGTAGAGCTTCACGCCAACCAACGGACTTCACGACCTTACTCAATGCTAGCAACTACTGACATAGCAGACAAAGAAGACTATATAAAGATAAAGCGTTGAACCGCGTGAGGCAACGACTTCGTCAGAGACCCGACTGGTCAAACTGGAATGGGAACCCCTCATCGTCATGCGATAACTCTCAAACGATCGTAAATGCCTCATATCGAGCTTGTAATGAACGTTGTTCTTCTTTAGAGTGAGAGGTTTCTCCCTCTTTTTTTTGATAAATAAAAAGATAGCTCTCCTCCTCTTAGACTGACAGCTTTACCATTTTCAATAGTTGAAAGAGTTTCTACTGATTGCCTAAAATCACTTGATGTAAGAGGCTTTTTCATCTCTAAATCAAAATGACACTTTCACTTTCTTGAACAGACTTTGACTTAACAACTTAAAAGATAGGCAACTCGTATTCAAGATGCGAGTAAGATTTATCTTTTCTATTCTATATCGGCTAGAAAGATGCTTTTGACCGCGCATCTGCTATTCCTAAATGTTTCTTGCTCACTGTAAGGATTGCCAAAAAAAAAGAATGACCAAAGGGCAGACAAAGCTAAGGAGAAGGGATTTTCTTAACTGGGACTTCAAAAAGATCGGCAGAGCGTAGGACTTTGGCTGGTCTGACTCCTGGAATAGAAAGAGATGTCCTTGGGAATCTAACTCTAACTGGGTAGTCTGACCTTTTTTATGCAATTGGATGGTCTTTTAACCAAAGGCTTCTACAGACTCCTATCTGACAAAGAGACTCCAATGTAAGGAAACTTGACTGGAAACTCTTACCACCTTACCTTATAGGGGTAGAACCAACTCAACGTCTCCTTTAAACAACAATAAGAAGAGAAGGAACTCACTTGCCCACTCGCTGTAAGGCACTCAAGAATAATTCCAATGATCTAGGTTTTTGCCTATGGAAACTAACTAGTGCCTCGAGAGGGAGGAAGAAAAGAAAGCCTTTCAGAATCTACTGAAAGTGAGTGCTTTTTAACTACAGCAGAAAAGGATAGCCCTGTGTATGCCTGGAAGCTTTCTCCTACTGTCACACTAGGTGGAATCCAATTTTAACAGAAAGGGCTTATGACTGGCCCAGAACTAGTAGATGGCAGAATTGAATGTACTTTTCATTTCATGGAAGTCCCGGTACGTTAGGTAGTTGGGTGCGGCCTGCACAGTTTGAAATGAATCTCCTTAGAAAATGGATCTGACCAAGCAATCTTTAGAATTCCTTCTGGGTGCCTCTGGAGCTTTCGTTTAGCCTGGAGAATTAGAATTGCCTTGGCTTTCTTCTTATCTACCTCTATTTGATGAACCAGGAATCAAAGTAAATTACCAGCCAAAAGAGGGGATGGGATTTCACTGCTAAAAAGCTCCTCATCCTCTCTCAGGCTCTTCGCAGATCAGCAAATTGATCTTCTTTACACTTGGATTTGATGACTACAATAGATACCTCCATTGAATTGACAAGAATTAAGTCATGGAAGATAGCGTTCATGGCCCTTTGGTAAGTGGCTCTCGCGTTCTTAAGCCCGAATTACTATCCACTCATAGCTTCCGAATGCCCCCGGGCATCGAAATGCTCTTTTCGAAATGCTCTTTTGTGGATATCGTCTTCGGCTATCTAAATGGAGCTCGGCAGTCCGGAGTCAAGATGAGGTGCTTGATCAGAAGGCATGGCTACCATTGGCCAGGCATAGCTAAGTCTTTTAACCTTTTATGCTAAAGCTTGGATTCATTCAAAGGATCCCAGCCACTTAAGGACATCCCATAGTTAACCGCGGCCATTTATAAGGTGGACTCTTGAGGCAAGATTTTTCCGCCATCAAGAAAACAACAGATTTTTGACTTGTGGCTATTTACTACTTCACTAAGTGGGTATAAGGCATTCCTATAAAGAATGTGAATCAGAAGAGGATAATCAAGATCCTGGAATATTATACATAGGTTTGGCATCACACAGGCAATCAATGCTAAGGATCTGTCTTTACTGGTGATCTCTTATATCGAACGGTCTTGTAAAGGCCGAAGCCCCCTCACCACTGAGGTTATCCAAACCCCAATAGTGAGCTAAAGAGAATATGTATTACACCTCCTATTTTGGATCCTACCAGAGAGGCAAGACCCCCGTTCTAGAATCTAGACCTAAGGATTGAACCATGTCGTAGCACTTCCACATGAGACCAAACCTAATAAGATTTTCATCTTTTCGGTTACAGTTCCGGTGAGTGGTTACGACAGGTGCCCCCTAGAGGAGATCCTCGATAGAAAGCCATAGGTCCATTGCAGTAATGCAATACCAACGAAGCAATTTTAACCAGCTCTCCATCCAAGACCGGAGTAAAGACCACTCAAGGAAGTCTTTGCGACCAGGTTCTTCAAAATATTCATTAGGAACCACCTTCAGATCCTTCGGTTTACATTCCTGTAATAGGAACTGAATCAGATAGGACCTGAGGTATGGATTTAGAGGTCTGCCCCTACCTAACCATATTGTTAAGGGTAGAAGGGTCCGGAACCACATTGCAAGTCGCCTCTCCGTCGTGAGGGACCGCTTGTAATCAATCCGACCAAGAGCCCGATAACCAAGACCACCTATCCGGCAAAGGGTACTAAACCTAGTAATCCTTTCTGAATATTTGTTCCGAATGGCCATAAGACCATTGGGGTGATAGTAGTTACTTAGGCAACGGATTGAGATTGGACTTAGATCCTCACTCACTCCATTAACCATGAACTTCTTGGCAAACTCTATGCATCCGCTATTCGAGATAAGGGATTTTGGTAGCGATACCGCAACCCCAAGTCGTTGAAGAACGGATTTATAGACTGATGCTACTTTTGCATGGGCAATGACAACGTCATCACCGAGGACTGCATACTTTTTAAAGCGGACACCTGTTGCGCACTCCACCACACCATTAAATGGTGAGTGAACGTGAACAGTGGCCAAGAAGAATAATAACCTAATGGCTGTCCTGCAACAAAGCAGACCTCGGACCATTTGCGTTTAACAAACGGTACAAGGAATACATTTGTAGCGAGTGCGGAGTTAACCATACTGGAAGCGAAGGACCGGTCGAAGAGGCAATGGAACACTTCAAATAAGACTAGAAGCGGCCATCTATCAGTGGCAGTGGTCAAGTCGTACGAGAAGCATTCCTGGCTTCCGACCAACCAAGGCAACGGTGCAGTTTGGTTGAAGGTACCATCTTGTGGTATCCTCTTTAGTATCTCCGAAAACCAACTATGGATCGGACAGAGCAACCGCTGGTAAAATCCAGGATCCATATATTGTATCATAAAAAAGCCATAAAAAAAACCGATCCCAATTCCCATTCATCGCTCAAAGCGCTTAGTGTCTAAGGATCCTTCGTACTGGTGTGGTCCGGGCTCTGATCTCTGTCATTTCCTGTGCTTGGTTAGGAAGAAAGAATTCAAAGAGATCCTCCGTTCTAGTATAGAGTAGTAATCTTCCATTCATTATTTTAAGGCACAGGCCAGACCAAAGATTCAATTGAATGGCAAATACTCCTTGAAGATTGATAGTACTTTCAAACCTTCCTCTTTGCTTTACTTCTTATTAGAGCAAATAAATCCATTTTCATTCTTTGCTTTGTCTTGCAATCCGTTTTTGTTCAGTTTGTTTGTTTGCGCTAACTCTTTGTTGGGAAAAAATGACTATGGTAGCGCCTTCTTCGATAAAGGGGTGCTTTCAATCTCTTACCTGCTCTCCTAAGAAGTGAGGTATGAAGTACTTCTACTGGCTTTCAAAAAAAAGTCAAACTTGCCGCTAACGCCCTACTTGACTAAGCTTGCTCATGAAAAAGAGGCAGATTCACTTGTAGTAAGGACAGAGACTGCTTTCTTACCAGATTGCCTAAGGAATGAAAACGAAGCGGCTATCCTAGAAAGAGTCCATCAAGGGGAATACTGAGACTCAAACTCAAACCCAAGGTCAGGGGAAATATATAAAGAGTGGTATAATGAGATTCTTACAATCTTTAGAAGGAGGAAGAATCCTATTCTAGAAAAAGGCAAAAGCACATCAATCAACCTAAAGGAAGAGGTATGGCATACGGGAATGGTATATGAAATGAAAGGCTGGAAACAGAGCTGGAGATGAATGCTAGCCGATGGTTAATACTTCAGAAAGCACCTTAGCAATTAAATTACCAGTAATGCCCCTATCGACCTCAGTCTTGTTTTTTGCTAGCTTGAGTCTAGAACTATACTATCTCATTAAACACCGAATATCCATATATATATATATAATATTTTGTTTATGGAAGATAGTCGGCCCACTTCTAGCCGTTCAAGCGATTATGCCTGCTCTAGCCCTACCATACACCCCTATCATAATAGAAAGAAAGGGGTACTTTCGAGCTGATCTGTAACGGATCAAAGCGACCGTTAGTCGGGCTGATCTGTGATTGTTGGGAGAGGTCTTGTCAGAGCCTCCATATTCCTTAAATGGGCAAGACTCGGGTACTGCATGCGAAAAGTAAAAAAGTTTACTGAACAACTACTTATAATTATAATAAAAGTAAAAAGCTGGAATCTGAGAAGACAAAGACCCCCTAAGAGCGTCTTGTAAACCAATTATTCGATCTGGAGATCCCAGCAAGGCTGCCGGAGACCTCCCTAAACCCAGGGGTGTCTCTTGCAAAGAAGAATTCGTAGAGATTTTACCAGAACCCCAGTTCAGCCTACCCGACTGATATAATCTAGAATCGACTCTCCAACCTTATTAGTAATAGGCGAATAGTGACCCTATTTGTATGCGCATTCACACGACGGGCACGTTCCAAGATCTCCCGCAACGAGAACCTAACACATGGTTTATTGAGAGTAAACTGATTAAATAAAATGAATCATAGGTTGGTTGAATATTGAGTTCCGCTTAGGCTACGTGTTCTGTTCACGCGCTACTAAGCCGCACACAGGATCTTAGACAGGGACTTCTATAAAGATCTTTCCACCCATTCATCATACTCAAAGTCGAAGTCACAGCATGGGAGGCTCGGAAAAATAACGAGAATTGGCGTCGTGGTGGTGCTATGAGATGGCGATTTATCGTATAGAAGAATAGATCCGCGGACCTATTGATTGACCATAGATGCGAACCGATCGACTGCTATCTAAGAGAAGATAAGTAGTTCTTCTATCGAAAAAAGGCAAGGGGAGAACATGTAGCGGCTTGCCTAGATCTCGGATTTCTCACGTAGTTCGTAGGTCAAACCAACGATTTTCTTCTTAAAGTAATAGAGAGATTTTTTTTCTTTTTTCGGTATGTAGCTTCGCGAGCTAGGAGCGCATCATCGGGGAAGGGCGAAAACGAACATAGGATCATCATCATGGCCCTTTTCTTCTTTCTTTTGTTTGTGTCCGGTCCGTTGTGTGTGGTTTTTTTTAAGGCTTTTCCGGGGGCTGCAGCTCTGGGGCATCCAATTCCTCTTCTTTCTTTTGCTGCTGATCTCACATCGAGAGCAGCTCCTTCTTTCTTGTTCAGGGTCATCAGATGAGAGATCCTCCTCCAAAAACCCCCGACTCAGAGAAAATCGGTCAAACGGGAGGCTACCCTCGACTCACCTTTCTATCTATAAAAACCCCTTCCCAGAGGAGAGCAGAAGCTCCAGGATGAGTATGCCCTGGATTCCGGGATTCATTCTCGTCTTGATCCACTATGGAATTTTCGAAATCTACAAAAACATTCTAGGAGAGGGCTCGTAATGATCTTCTCAAAGATCACAAAGTGCTGAAGTGGCAGGATAGGTAGGGGGGATCTCTAGGTTTTTGTGAAAGGGATGCTCTTATCATGTTATTGCTAAAAAGAAAAACCGAATTCCTATATTAAATTCGATTCATCCACACTTCCAAACACGAGGAAAGCTTGCTTGCTGGCTGGGAGCTGTATGAGCGGTAACGTCCAC